CACACTAATGCGCCGCTCTGCTCAGATACGGTTTCCCGATTGGAGATCCATGGATCACAGATGTTATCTTTCCATGGCGTTTCGCCCTTAAAAGCGTCCTTCCTTCCCAATGCCTAGGCATCCATCCAATGCATTTTTTTGGATACAGTAGGAATTGCACCTATGTTACTACTCACTACCAAAATATTCGCCAATAAGGCTTTCATTTATACTTCAAAATGACGGACATGCCTTCTGGTCAGGTCCTTTACTATAGCGCCTTTGAGGGTGTACTGGGGCTTGAAGACGAAGGTTTATGCACAAAGTGCATATTCTTCCAATAAAATGACAAAGAAAGGACGAAGGTTTATGCACAAAGTGCCTATTTTTCCGATAAAATGACAAGGAAAAAACCTAGTACTTACTAAGTTTCGGGCTAACTGGTAGTTCTCTCTATTACATTAGCAAACCTGGCCATTGGTGGGCGCAATTTGGGAAACAAACGTTTGTTTCCATAATTTACCACTATTACACCACCCAAACAAACTACACATAGTTTGGCTGTGGGCAATTTCATAGATCTAGCTATAATTAACATAAAAGCAGTCGTATTAGCTGGAGAATTATTCATTTTCAATTTGCGCGCTAATTATTGATCCCCAAAAATACTAAACTAACGTTAATATAACCAAATGGAAAAGCATGCAAAAAACCAGGCCACTGAAAAAACTTAACCAATCAACCTCCTTATTATCCCATAAATGACTATTCAAGATCATCAATGTAACAAAAATCCATTATACGTATCTTATATTTACATATCATATCATTTACATTACAAGCAAAATCTAGGTTTCATTTTGCTTAAACCCAATAAATAAGCATTTACCTTATCATTTGATTTACACCATTCATAATATAAGTAAACATTTTCATATCTTTTATACCCGATCGATTTATTATTTGAGAAAAGAAAAAGCGCACAAAAACGAGCAAGTAATAGATGCACTGCTTTCTAGATTCCACTATTTACCAAAAACACTTATAACATTTGGCGGGAATAGGATTTGAACCTACAACATTCAGATTATGAGCCTGACGAGTTACCAATTACTCTATCCCGCGAGCATAATAGAGTTTATTCAACTGCAAAATATTCTTTTTTTGCACAGCAATTATCTGCCCGGCCCTAAGTATAGCCTTTTTTTATAAGTATCGTATTTTACTGCCAGATTTCTCTATGGTAATTCATCTCTCGGCTAAAGTCTTGCATAGCAATACTTTGGGACTTAGCCCCCAAAGCAAGAACCATCGGGCAATTGTTTGTTTATCATTGCTTCGTGTAACTTTATTTAACAAGCAAAACGTAAAGCCAACTAAGCAAGTCCTTTGGCCTGCCTGAAAGACAGCTGCAAAGCTGCTTTCTTCGAAGATATTTGCAGATATTTCATAGCCCAGTTCATCATCATGCATGGTCAATAAAATCTTTTTTAGCGTCATCAATCGGCACACGCCTGCTTTTTTTCTTTGTTAGGCTTGCTACACTCTCCCGCTTTGCATTTGATTTTAGGAAGCCACATCCCCCCCCCGTACTACCCCCCACTTCGTGCCCTCTATAAGCTTCGTCAAAGTCACTTTATGGATTTTATTTATTGGAGCCTTCACTTGCTTTGGCGCCCGCAGAAAGGGCCCACCCAATCAGTAAAATTTTACGGCAAAAAAAAAGAATTTACTGTGCACATTGGAACTTTAAATTAGATTAAGTACGTTGTCCAGGCTTATACCATGTCTCCCAAAATTTATAAATCAGTACATATGGCGTAAGACGATTTCACATTTCGAGGTCGGAATGGGATCGGGTGTTTTCACATCTTACCATAGTGCCCGGAGGCGCATAGCGATTAATGAATAGAATAAAGAGTCTACCTGCCCAGTCGTAGGTTTCCTTTGTTCACTAAGGCAGGCTACATAGGTGCTCTTTGAACTGTGCTAGATAGTCGCCCATCACACGACTCTCTAACTTGACTTTTTTCGGATCTTTTGTCAACCTGCCCTCGGCCGCTTTTTTAAGTGAGTTGCTTGTCAAAGCGTCCCGCTAAAGAGCCCACAAGGGAGATGATGGCGCAGCAGGCTACGACAAATCAAACTTGTCTAGGTGCTTAGGAGCTTGCCGCCGCCTTGACAAGTGTATAGGCCCTTTTTATCTTGCTCGATGCCACACTAGGAAATTTACAAGCTCACTCCATGCAAGATGGAGATTGACGTTTTTACCTTTAAGAAAAAGACCTTGGCCTCCTCTTCAGCGCTTTTATATTACATTACTAAGTCCCTTTCAGGTAGGCAAAACCTCCTATTTCCAGGGCGCAAAGCGCGCTTTCAAAGAAGGAACGTCATTTTCACTATTATTTCCTACATAGCTTGTCCAATCCTCCAATTGAACACCCTGCCCAGTGTTATAATATTGTTTAGCGTTCCGTCTTCAGTAATATGGGTAATTTGCTCTATATTGATTTCTACCTTCCGTATAAATGAGTAGATTGAAGGTAAGCCCTTATGACCTAGTCAAATCTATCCTGCGACAAGCATAGAGCAAGCAACGTACATTTGCGCACGTTTTCATTTGTGGAGCTTAGATGCCAATGCTTAGTTGATAGGTAAAAGGCCCTAAAATATTTTATAATTTGCCAGAACATCAAATCATCTTAATACGGGAAGCAAGCTTGCTCTGTGCTGTTGAGTTATTTGCTTTCAAGATGGTAACCTTTCCCTCCTCCCCTGAAGGAAGCTTCTCGCACATGCTTTGGTCTGCATGTTTGTTACCATATTAAATGAGTGCAATGCCTTTTGTACAGATTTGGACAGTACAATTTTTCGTGCAGGAACTAAATTGGGCACCCTTCCCCAATTATTGGGCTAGGGCACATTGTTTTTTGCTTTTTTATTCATACTTATTAGAAGGCTTGAATAAGGGCAGAGCATGCTATTGGTGCATAATTGCACATGCTTTCTTTAATTAAATGCAGCAAAAAAATTTTTTTTTTGCTTAACAATAAATCATCTATGATAATTTATAAGCTATTAGCATTACAACTAATTATCTACACTTTGTTAGCATAAGTCCGTCAAAATGGGAGTATAGTGATCGTTCATGTACTTTGTGAAGTGTATAATTAAACTTGAAGGTGTATTGTATATGATTGATTGCTCTGTTAAAAAAACATCCATTATGTCGAATATTGTACTTATGCCGAGAAACATCGTAGATCTTTATTTACCGCGGCCTATCGCAGAAGGAGAGTTGGGGTGAGGTTAGTGCAAAAAAATATATATATTTTTTTTGCCACTATGCCGTAGGTCAAATCCTTATCAGAAAATTCCTATCGGAAGAGGGATTTGAACCCTCGTGTGCGAATTATGATCCCGCTGTTCTAACCAACTAAACTATTCCGACATGCAGATTATAATTTTACTATTCTACTAATCTGCCGCTTCCTGGGTGTTGGGTGACAATTTACTTTATGCCCTGCGGCCTGGTCTCATCAAAAAGGTATGGCTTTGTCATTCTAAACGATAAAATGAACTGTGTATGTATCAAATTTAAACAAAATAGATGATTAGAGCGCCTTGTGCCATCATATTTGTAATTGCGACTAAGCTTGTAAATGCTGTTACTATTAGGTAAATAATGACATTTATAAGCATAATTAGAGAGACGTAAAATACTAGGCACACCAGCTCCACTTGCCATAGGCCAGCAAGCCTTTAAAGGCTAATAGTGCAGCCTTCATGCCGGCCGTTTTGCAGGCCATGCGACCTTTGAAAAATGAAGAGCGCAGGGCATAGCTACCATTTTCGAAAAAAGCAAATATTTTTTTTGCTTTTTGGGGTTATTTTATTACTCGTTCTATTATGAGACATAACTAAACAAAGAAAAATATATATATATTTTTTTTCAACGGAAATGCGGCAAGAAAGAAGTATTTTATTTGTTCAAGAAAGGAGTCAATCCAGCCACAGGTTCCCCTACGGCTACCTTGTTACGACTTCACCTCAGTTAAAGGCCCCACCTTAGTATCCTACATTAGACCACCAATTACTCCAGTAGACCACACTCAATAACAGCGTGGAACATTAAAGTAATGGGTGATCTTTGGTCTGATGTTTTGGGCGAAGCCAATTCCCATGGTGTGACGGGCGGTGTGTACAGGGCCTGAGTACATATTCACCGCAGCATGCTGATCTGCGATTACTAGCGATTCCAACTTCATGTTCTCGAGTTGCAGAGAACAATCCGAACTAAGGCCATCTTTCTGGATTCGCTCTGCCTTAAAGCCTTGCTTCCTATTGTAATTGCCATTGTAGCACGTGTGTAGCCCAGCCCATAAGGGCCATGCAGACTTGACGTCATCCTCACCTTCCTCCAGTATATCACTGGCAGTTTTTTATGAGTGCAGTACATGGTATAGATTGTCAATCACTTTTACAAAGACCGAGTGCCACATTGTTATGTGTGCTGCGCTATGAGAACTGTGCTCGTCGAAGTACCCTTGAACAACTGTGTATGATCGTAGCCACACGGCGTTATGGTATCCTTTTTCAATGGCGTGGTCTTCGTCAGTCTTAAGTAGTTAATAATTGACCTTTTAATCCAAAGCACATGTCTTAGCAACACAAAACGAGGGTTGCGCTCGTTATAGGACTTAACCCAACATCTCACGACACGAGCTGACGACAGCCATGCAGCACCTGTATAAATTTTCGTACCATCCTGTTAAGGACAAGCAAACTTATTTATATGTCAAGGGCTGGTAAGGTTTTGCGCGTTATATCGAATTAAACCACATGCTCCACCGCTTGTGCAGGCCCCCGTCAATTCCTTTGAGTTTCAGCCTTGCGGCCGTACTCCCCAGGCGGAGTGTTTAACGCGTTAGCTGGGCCCCTGATCAGCCGTTTTGCATACAGCGCAAACCAAGGACGAACACTCATCGTTTACGGCATGGACTACCGGGGTCATATTGAAGATGCTTTTTTGCCAGTATTGAGCCCTTTTTTCAGTGGCTTAACTGCTTTTCAAGGTCATAATGGAAAATAAAAAATCCCATCACTTCATGATAACTATCTCCAAAAATGGACTATATCATTTTCTGAAATAAACCTTTTACAGTTGCTCTCTTTTTATTGGCTAACAACTCTTAGTCGATGCACTCAAAAAAAAGAGGCAGAGCTTCCTTCATCTCAGAAATCCAGCGTTGTTGAATTTCGGAATCTTTGTAAACCAATAAGGCTTTCCTGCTCGCCAAGGTGTGGTAAGATTATTGTACTTTCTCAAATTCCTCAATACCAAAACAAAGGCAATAGTAACACTCTTGGCTATGATTACCGCACTTGCAATTTATTTGGATAGGTTCTACATGAGCGTAAACCTTCCAAAAAGTGTCTAAGTATTGAGCTAAAAGCTAAACATATTTTTTGTCAAAGCCATCAATGCATAGCACAGTCCCACGGCCATTAAAAGTAATCAAACCATCATCACACTACCAAAGCACTATCCTTAGCGATATCAAATAGTTTAACTATCGCCGTCAGATGAGTAAGCAATTGTCTTTATGCGTGATGGCATAAATACTTGTAAGTGCCTTGAGGGCTCAACTTTAGACCAAAAGCTTCTTGTTTTGGCGCCATTGGCGGCTTGCTTTTGCACGGAATTTGGTGCCGAGATTTCATGTAGTGATCCTACTTTCCATCGAAAGGAATCTTCCTCTATTTGGCTATGATGAACGGAGCTTGCATTTTTGTAGCTTTTAGCTATTTGCAGTGAGCCATCTCCCGTAATCTTGAGATAATTGATTTCATTGAATTTGACAAAGATATTTGCTTGAGTCTTTTTAAGTGCAGGTTAGGAGCTCGAGCTTTGCCTAAAAAAAAAGCCTTGCTTTTTCGTCTTTGAGGCTCTGTTAGCTTAGCTGGCCTCTGCCTATTTTTTTTAATATCTTCTATTTTCCTATTTGCATAGTCTCTACGGGGTGCTCTTGATAGAATATCATCAAAGCACTTCCCTCGGGATTGTCTGATATTGAATGGTACATCTGCATCAAAGTTTCCCCGAAATAGCTGAATACACACTCTGACCTCGCAATCGGAGAGGACACCTTTGGCCGTCTTTTATTTAGAGCCCGGCCGGATCTATCTAATCCTGTTTGCTCCCCATGCTTTCGCACCTCAACGTCAGTAAAGACCCAGAAAGCTGCCTTCGCTTTTGGTGTTCCTTCGTATATCTGTGAATTTTATCTCTACACACGAAATTCCACTATCCTCTATCTTACTCAAGTAAATTGGTTTTGAAAGCATTCCGCCAGTTGAGCTGACGACTTTCACTTTCGACCAAATTTACCGCCTACGTGCCCTTTACGCCTAGTCATTCCGAATAACACTAGCCCCCCCCGTCTTACCGCGGCTGCTGGCACGGAGTTAGCCGGGGCTTCTTATTCGAGGCTTGTCATAATCGCACATTCGATGAAAGAGCTTTACAAGCTGCGTTGCCCTTCTTCACTCACGCCATATTGCCGGATCAGGCTTTCGCCCATTGTCCAAGATTCCCCACTGCTGCCTCCCGTAGGAGTCTGGGCCGTGTCTCAGTCCCAGTGTGGCTGATCATCCAAAAAGACCAGCTAAGCATCGTAGGCTTGGTCAGCCTTTACCTAACCAACTACCTAATACTACGTGGGCTCATCAAACAGCGCTTTTTAGCTTTTCTTTATTTAGGATTTGGCCCAAACTGTTTGGCAGATTCCTACGTGTTACGCACCCGTTCGCCACTTTGCTTCTATTCTAATTTGAAGACAACGTTCGACTTGCATGTGTTAAGCATATCGCTAGCGTTCATTCTGAGCCAGGATCAAACTCTTTCTTTTGAGTATGATTTTTTACACAGAAGTAGGTTCTGGACCTACCAAACTTCTAATATAAAACCTCTGCGTATCACTAAGCAAATCATCATCATAATAAAATTGACTACCCATAGACCGATTTCAATTTACTATGTAGAACTCCTGGTCTACTTAACTGGCTATACTTTTGCATTACGGAATTACATAGTAATTACAGATTGTAAGTATGCTATATGAAATGCCATGCCCTTCACTTTAGGTAGCCCCATTTGTAATTAAAAAAGAGCGCAGTCTAAAAAAAAATAGATTTTTTTGCTGCGCTTCTATCTCACTACTTTATTTAAAAACAAACTCTACCTCCTTCTACCTTGAAATATAGGGGTAGATAATTATAAGAAAAAACAAGATTTTTTTGCTTTGTTGCTCTTGATCTGAGTTCCTAATTTTTTTTTTATTTGCTGCACTACGCTTTGCAGCTCTGCCAACATTCTAATAAACCTAGTTTAATTGTTCATAGTAGGGCAAAGCAATAAATCATCGTAGATTTAGGTCTGAAGAAGGCCTCATTTTGTATGGCTTTCGTCCCTTCCAGCTTTGATAAGAATGATACTTTTGGGCCGTAGCTTTTAAAGACTGCAAGATAAATCGAAATTTGAGATCCGAGCCGTACTTATTTATCTATGATTATTCATGGCTATTTTTCATAAAATTACTTAGTTAGTAGCATAACCGAAAGATTAATAATATATTATGATGAATGATTAGCTCTATAATGCAATTACAATGTAATTGCATTATAGAGCTAATCATTATACAGCTTTATAAATAAATGAGGTAGACAATGACCAACTCAGCCCTTCTGGCCCCAAGCGAGCATAGGAAAGCTGAAGCACTCATAAACGTCCAATAAAAAAAGATTTTTTTCCCATTTTAACCGAAGAAGAAAGTGAGCAAGACGATAGTGGATTTTTTCTACTGACCAAGTGGCGGGAAAGAGATATTTTTTTTTCTTAGCCTTGGTTTTTTTTCATGTCCATTAATGATAACATCCTAAGCATTCATAGAATATTTATTGGGGAACATAAGCCAAGGTGTAGCGCAGTCTGGTAGCGCATCTGTTTTGGGTACAGAGGGCCATAGGTTCAAATCCTGTCACCTTGAATCAAAATCAAAGTCAACTAAAAACATGAAAATAAATCGACCCTTATCACCTCATCTTACCATTTATAAGCCACAGCTTACTTCTACTTTTTCCATTTTCCATAGAATTTCTGGGGCTTTCTTAGGGGCGGCCGTTAGGTAACCTGTGATTACAATAAAGGCACTACTGCTCGAAGGGCTCAAGGCTTACCTGACAGCAGGGAAAACAAAGCATGCCATAAAAGCAGCGGTGAGGGGACATTCGTTGGTTGCTTTATTGGCCTGCCCAAAAATCCTCTGCAAGCTTGCTGGCGCTTGCTAAATAAATATATATATTTTTTTTCTTTATTTAGCATGAGATGATGGAGTTTTCCTAAAAAATTGAAGTTCTTTTCGGGTCAGCCTGCCCTACAACAAACCAGTGCAGAAAAGCACGCGGGGAATCGCACGAACGAACACTGTTATGCTTTCAGCCTGCTGGCGGCTAAGAACAGTAAGGACAGAAAAAAAAATAGATATATTTTTTACGCATGAAAGCAGATTACCCACCTTTTGGAGGACAGAGAACTAAACAACATCTCAAGCGCTATAGCTCACAAGTAATACCGGCGAAATCCGACTGTACACTATGGTCTAAGTCGGAAGTCAGAAGACCTATAGTACCTGCCCAATCCTAAAGGAACCGTGCAAACGGAAAACTTTGATAATAGTAAAAGGTAAAGAAAGGGGTCTATGCACTTGCCTGGTTCGGCAGGTTTTACTCTCTAAAACCCGATAAAATAAAACGGCCTAGCAAATAAATAGATTTTTTGTTACGCCCTCAAGATTCACATTATATTGGTGTCAATACATTATATATGATGATACATCTAGTGCCACTAATAATCTAACTAAGACATCAGTGGGTGGAAAGGGCATCTAACAAGTCGGAATCCGTAAAGCCTGTCTCCTACCATATGGGGCAAATTGAAACGGAAAGGAGAGTTAGTGAGCCGTATGATGGGGGACTATCTTGTACGGTTCGGAGAGCACTTAGTAGGCAGGAGTAAATGATCACTTTCTACCGAAGCTTGACTCTATCTACTATGGTTTTCTTTAGTATTTTTTTTTTGAAAATAGGCGATCTTAACCCTACTTTTTATTATTTTTATCGATATGTTTTTCTTTTTACTTTTTATTTTCATTGGTTCATTTTAAGCGTAGTCAATTTTACTTTATTGGCGTTGTGTTATCATATGAGTAATGGAATTCGTCATTTATTGTGGGATTTGGGTCTTTTTCTAGAATTATCCAAAGTGTATACTTCTGGAATTATTATGTTATTCTGTGCAGCTTGTCTAACTGTATTGAATATAATTCGATTTTATTTATCGTAAGCGCAGAGTATGATACTTGCAAACTCGCTAGAGGCAAAAAAAAAACTTTTTTTTTTCGCTTCTATTTGCCGCGGCGACCTAAGGGCGCCGGGTGTAGACCATTTCCGCCACATGTGCACCGTTCTGACCTTTACGGAGTAGACAACCCTGAAATGGGACATTAAGTGAAAAAGGGCGCTATGCCCTCCACAACTCAATCAGTGCCTGAAACAATATGGTGGGACCGAGAACAGTCAAAAGGAGTTTAGAATAACTAAAAGCGCAAGGCGGGGATAAATTATACATACATATATATGTATACAGATGCTATATTTTATTTTCTTGATTGGTTCGGCGATGACTTGTAATTAGGTCTACTTTATCTCGGGAAGAAATAACTAAGACGAGCCTACAAACTGTCCTAGTACTATCTCAGCTGACGAGATACTCTTCAATTTGATAAGGGGAGCCTTACGACGGGCAACTATCATATACAGTTTTATAAGAAGAGGCCGGACAAAAAAGGCCGGTTTCGTCTTATTCTCGAAAGAAAAAGGTGAAAAGCAATGAAAGCTCATAGAGAAACCTTAGGACATTGGCTTCTTCAAAGAATGACTGCCACTTTTTTAGTTCCAACCATTCTTATAGCAAATGTTTCTACTTTGATTTTGTTAAATATCTCGTTATTCTGGCATATTCATGTGGGAATCGAAGAAATTTTGACAGATTATGTTCATCATGAAATAACACGAAATTGGATCTTGATTCTTCTCAGAGTGTTTTGTCTAATAATCATTAAATATGTCTCTTTCTTTTTCGTTTTTTAAAATAATTTATGATCATCCAAAAAAAATATGATACCGTAAAGCAAAAAGGCGCAAAGGGCGCAGCAAAAATATATAGATTTCTTTTTTCGCTCGCACAGGAACATGAGCAAGACCTGAACGCTAAATAAGATAAATATATAGTAAGCAGTTCAATTTACCGGATATCAGGACGGGTCTTCTTAATATGAGTTTTGCTTACTTGTCATTATTAGAAAATAAGGTGTAAGGCTTTCTTTTTATTTTGTTTCGGCCCTTTGACCTCGGTATTGAATTTTGAGAAAATATGCTTATTAATGTTCTAGGTGTATGTGCATATTTTAGACCTTTTTCTATATTAATAAAGTTAACATTTGGTTAAGTTACATTTGTACTGCTGTTTTATATAACCTCGTTTATTGTAGATAAGTTCCTCTGCTTTGGTTTTATATACTAGTATGTATTTTTCAATGGTCCTACTCTTTTCAAACTTCTTCATACTTACCCTCCATTCTATAAATGGCTCAAAGGAAAGGTCCGTAGGGCCTAGGACGACTTCAAAATAAATAGATGGATAATGAAAATAAATAGATGGATAATGCACCTTTTAGCTTGGTTAGACGTCGTGATGTTAACATAGTTTTTCATTACACTGTTTGTATAGTGGACAATTTCGTTATCGACTGGCAGATGAGCAACAATGCAAATAATCTATTTGAGCATATAAAAGAGTCACCATACTTTAGTAAAAGGCCAGAAGACATGAAAAAAATATATATTTTTTTTTCATTAATTTTGTCATGAAATTGGACTATTATTTATAAATCGTCTCTGAGACGGTGTCGGAGCGCAGCAAAAAAAATATATATATATATTTTCTTTTTGCTGCTATTAGAGGTGTCATAGATGAAGTTAGTAAGTAATTAATGGTTACTAATGATGGCTTTTTCATTGCCCTTTATGTGGTTGTTCTGCCCCGTATCGTCCTTGCCATATAAGAGCGAAGCAATATTGATTGGCTAAGGAATCGGCGTGTGCTTGACTTGAAATCGAGTTGGCTTTCAAAAAAGAGACTCTTATTATGGATTTAGTAAAATATTTAACATTTTCTATGATTCTTTTTCTTTTAGGTATTTGGGGAATTTTTCTGAATAGAAAAAATATTCTTATTATGTTAATGTCGATTGAGTTAATGTTACTTGCAGTCAATTTGAACTTTTTGGTATTTTCTGTTTATTTGGATGATATGATGGGTCAATTATTTGCTTTATTTGTTTTAACGGTGGCAGCTGCGGAATCTGCTATTGGGCTGGCCCTTCTGGTTATAACTTTTCGAATTCGCGGGACTATTGCAGTGGAATTTAGGGCGACCGTTTACGTTGCCTACAGTCATTGTTTAGCCATATGGAAAATATCTGCAGTCCTATGTTAGCAGCCATATAGCAAACTGCGCGAGACCTTATTTTGCGTGCCGGGCATAGAGCTTACCTAACTACCGTGTAAACGGGTGGGAACCACAGCATGCTCTCAAAACGTAGTTGAAGGGGAGAGGATAAAACTTTCTTTGAAAAGGGAGAAGACCTCACAGTACGTTTGGCCTTCAACTTGCTTCTTTTCTGCCCTGGAAAGCACTTTTCGCTTTATTGGGCCCTTCGGGCCGCGGGCAGCGCTCAGAAAATACGTTTGCTCTGCGGCCTCCTTTTCTGCTTGGGGCAAATGGAAGAAAACGCGGCAGAGAGCGCCAAAAAATTTTATATTTTTCTTGAGACTGAAGGTTTACAAAGCAAACAAATGGCTTTAGCCCAAACGATCTGAGACTACGCTAGCCTGCTATTATACGAGATGAGCCCCTCTGGCAAATCAAAGTTTCTTTTGGTCAAACTGGACCTGCAGTTAACCACAGGAAACTCTCCTGTAGTGACGCACATAAATGCACGCTGTCAAGCTCTCAGTCTGCCATTGATAAATTATGGTAAGACCAAAATGGGAAGAAAACCCCTGCGAGCATTGCAGAGCCTCAACGAGAGAGCAGATTACCCAAACTACTGGGGACAAGAGACTAAACGACATCTCGATACAAGACGGCCTCAAACCAAAAATGGGCTAAGAACAAACTGTAGGCAACACCGGTGAAGTTCACTTCAGTCATCTGGACGGAGGTGGATGGCAGAGGGCCCATAGTACTCGCCTGAACTAAGAGGGCGCAGCAAAAATAGATTTTTTTTGCTATAACTGTTATCAAAATAAAAGGAAAGGGGCCTAAGCGTCTGCTATATCTTAGCAGACCATATTCGACCAAGTCTTCTAGCCAGGCTCCCACAAATCCCAAATGAAATTCGTTCAAAAATACGAAGAAAAAAGCAATTAGGGGGGCTGCTGCTAATAGACTTTTGGATTTTGAGCCTTCTTAAAGCTGAGGAAAACTATTTGGACCTGCAAAACATCATGGGTAACCTGTTATAGATTATGGCTTACATAAAACTAAGACCACAAGACCTAAATTAATGACAGCGATACCAGACAGAACGACCATTGATGGGACCTCTCAAAATAAACTGCGAGCCCTGCGAGGCAGAGCGCAATAATCAAGAAAAAGTTAACTTGGAAAGGCACAAAACAAATATACACGTTGCGCGCTTTCATTTGCTATGTAAACAAAGCAAAAGAAGAGGCCGAAGGTGTAGAACGCTATGCGTTCTGCTTTCAAAGGCCTACTTCCATCTAGAGGCTGGAATAGAACGCATAGCAAGCAAAAAAAATATATATTTTTTTTTTCTGGTATCACGGACACCCAGGTGGAAGCCTGGAAACGATCTGGAAACGATCTGTGAGTAAAAGAGATACTTCATACAAAATACCAGGCCGAAAGATCTTCACTATCAGAATTGAAACCTATACTGTCTTCAATGTCGGCTTACTGGCGCCCTTGTCAAAAGCCCTAGCTCGACTATCCGACATTTGATATGCTGTAAACTGTAAAGTAAACTCTACTACCAAAGATCCTACGGCATGGCTTGCTTGATGACTAACATGCGGCATAACTGCTCTTCGTGCTCTCTACATTATATGCAAAAAAGAAAACGCATCATGTTTAGAGTCTTAAGGACGGACTTGGGGGGAGATAATAAAAAAAAACTTTTTTTTGTTATTTTAGAATTTCCCGCCAAAATTCCCCGTGATCGCTATAGCAAGAAAGCAAGTTCCTTTATGTTACTTAAGCCACTTGGAGGCCGGTCACTATCAAAACAAGCCAAAACCTAGTGACGAAATCAAATCCAAAGAAAGGTTGAATTGGAGAGCCGTATGATGGGCGACCATCTTGTACGGTTCGAAGGGGGCTCAAGTACCAAAGCATTTATTTAATATGTGTCTAGGAAAATTCCACCCTATTTAATTGCATGAAAGGATAAGCACAAAAACAAGTGCTTTGCTTCTATTTTGAAAATACGAAGTATACTTCGAATTGGGAGAGGCAGGATTCGAACCTACGTAGAAAACTTCAGCAGATTTACAGTCTGTCGCTTTTAACCACTCGGCCACTCTCCCCATGATAAGTAAGCTTTGACTTTCTTAGCTAAAATCACGGGACTTTGGTTATAAATCGGTCAATCCACGCATGTAACCCTGGTCTTTCCAATAGACTAATCAAAAAAGTAGATGCATGTACCGTTGGTATATATTATTTATTATGCACTTTAAGCATCCTACAGGATTTGAACCTGTGACCTTCAACTTAGAAGGTTGTTGCTCTATCCAACTGAGCTAAGAATGCAGTACAATACTAAGCACTTTGCCAAAAAAAAGTGAACTCCAGAGAAGAAAGAAGTTTGCTTCTTTCTTCTCTCCCGCTGTCTTCGCATAACAAGCAAATAAAGGGCGCGCGGCGCAGAAAGGGCGCCAGCTCTCTGCCCATTAAAGGGCATAGATAAAGTAATTGAGTTTTCGCTTGACGAATTGAGCGGGGGAAAACAAAACGTGAAAAAATCAAATAGCGAGCAAAAAAAATATATATTTTTTTTGCTCGCTACCTGCCTCAATGCATTTTATTTTCTGTCTCCTCTTTCCCTTTTTTACTTGTTTTGAGTGAACCCTGTCGAAGAAAGAACGAAAAGGGCTGAAAAAAAATATACATATTTTTTTTTGCTACAAGCTCCTAAAAGCTTTAGCCACTCCCCGTGGCTGTCTGCACTTTATGCTATGCCCTTACTTAATCAAAATTCAATGCTCAGCTGCAAGATGGATCTAGTATGTAGTAATTACATTATGATGAGTACCCTTTGTCAAATAAGAAATAATTGATGGGGGCAAAGCCCTAACTCTTAAATTGAAGGCACAAAGGGCGCATGCATCAAAAGCCAACCCAACGTTTTATTGGTTTTTATTAAGTTTAACATACGACAAAATATTACGAATTTTTTATTTAAAACTATTTTGAAAGAAGTTAGAATCCGTTTTTTTCGGACATTTATTTGCTTCAGTTTAACAGGGTTTACGTGTTATTGGTTTTCAGAAGACTTTTTTTTTTTGTCAGCAAAACCCTTTCTTGCTTTTTCTTATTCAGGTTTTATTTGTACACAATTAACGGAGGCCTCGAGTACGTATGTTACTATTTCTTTAATATCATGCTTTTATTTTTTATTTCCTTTTCTAAGTTATCAAATCTGGTGTTTTTCGATCCCCAGTTGCTATGAAGAACAGAAGAAGAAATATAACAACTTTTTTTACTTAAGTGGTTTTCGCTTTTTTTTTTCCCTATTTTTCACTTTTGTCGGGGTAGTTCCCAATATTTGGCACTTTTTATACAAATTGAATATAACATCAACTAATCTGCTCATAATAAAGTTACAACCTAAGATTTTTGACTATATTGTATTAACCGTTCGTATTTTGTTTATTTTATCAATATGCTCTCAAGTACAGGTACTTGTAATCTGTTTGCTAGAATCAAAAGCTATTTTTGTGAAAACCTCCATAAAAAATCGTCGTTTTTTTATGGTTCTTTCGTTCCTCATAGCAGCTTTTTTAACACCTTCAGATATCTGGTGTCAAATTGTCGCTTGTTTATTTATTTATCTTATAATAGAGTTGACCACCTTTTACGCATTGATTATACGAGTTTATAAAAAGCAACTAGCCCTTTTTTAACCAAAATTACGCTATGGCCGAAAAAAAGGCCATGGCCAAAGACCAGGGCCGCAGAGCGCAACAAAAATATATATTTTTTTTTTATCTTTGGCCTCATTTTGCTCGCTGCTATGCGCCAAGCTTTAACCATCTATCCTCCTCTCTTTTGTCTGGCTAGTTTTTCTGTTTTCAAATGGTGTAAGAAGAGGAAGCGCAGGAGCCCAACAGCTTCTGTTTGCACTTTGCTTTCTTTATTCTAGATGGTTTATTTCGATTTGAATCCAGCCAAGCAGAGCAAGGCGACCATAGCGAAGCCATTGAGCAAAAAATAAGCACTTTGCCAAAAAGGCTCTAGGAGCTGCTCTGCGACGCCTACTATGACTATGACCAGGCTTGCTTATGGCTGCTGCAATACTGGCCAGAGTACAGCAAACATAAGTATTCTTCGCTTTACGCCACCTTCACGAGCTTGGCGAAGGCCACAAAGTAGGCTTGACGAAAAAAACTCCCCGCTTTTCTTTTCTTGTTTATCTTCGGAGATGCAGAGAAAGAAGACAAAGCTGAAGGAAAAGCCCGTGGGGCAGAATGAAAAAAAAAGATTTTTATCGTTGTATTCTCTCTCTGCATTTTCTTGCTTAATCTGCGCAGATAGTAGACAATTTATGATCTTAGATCCCGTATCTGGCTGAGAGACGACCAGCAGCGAAAAAGAAATATATTTCGCTGCACCCTCGTTTTCTAATGCTTTGCTTGGATGTACGAGCCCTACTTTTCTAAAGCAACCGTAGTATTGTCTTTATGTTTATGATGAAGAGCAAAATGCGTTTTCAAAAAATATAAAAATTTCCCCAAATATATATTCCTTTCCACATCTACAAGGAGTTAACTCTGTCATCGCTCTGCTAATAATTTACGATGTTTGGGCCATGTTTCTGCCTTAATCAAGAAGGTCTAGATCTATGTTATAAGGAAATTGTATTTGTTGGGGTTCATATAATAGCACGGCTTTTAGTGTTCTATAATTTACCTCTAAATGAGTAGGCTTCATTTTCCATATTCGGTTACTTCGAAGATTTTGTCTTATTTTCGATTTAATAAAATATAAGGAATTTCCCTGAATAGATATAAGATCACCGTTGGATACTTGAAAACCAGGAATATTGACCATTTTATAATTAACATAAATCTTTTTATGACTTATTAGCTGCCTTGCTTGAAAAGTAGTTGAACAGAAATTAAGACGAACCAAAATAACGTCCAATCTTTTTTCTATATCGAATAACAAACTGTTTTTTTTATCTAGATAAGTTTGCGTTTTAGATTTTTGCATTTTTTTAATGGGTAATTTTTCATAAAAGAGGGACAATTTTTGTATAGTTTGTAATTGCTTGGAAAAGTCAGATTGTTTTTTATTTGTTTTTTTTTGAAGCTTTAAAATAATGGCTTTTTGTTTTTGAGTAAGTTTTTTAATCTGCCAAACATTTTCTGAAATTTGGCGACAAGTTTTAAATCTTGGTGCAGGCATATGAAGTTAAATTGGTTTTTTTAGCCATTGCGGATAACGGGAATCGAACCCATATCCTCTGCTTGGAAGGCAGATAATCTACCTTTAATCTATATCCGCCTAAAAATTTTTTTTTATCTTTTTTCGTTTCTTTTTCCGAGCTTTCGTTTGCATAGTAAATTAATATTAGGTTGATTATTGCTTACTTCAAGTTTATGATCTTATTGAGATAAGGATGGATGTCTGAGTGGTTGAAGGAGTCGGTCTTGAAAACCGAAGTATTGAAAATACCGGGGGTTCAAATCCCTCTCCATCCGTGAGTGGGGTAATTAGTTAACTGTTTCCGAAAAAAGTTTTCATTTTGTTCGGTAACCTTTAAAGATCTTAACGTTGTGTAACCATTTTGCACACATAGCGTGCGCGAAAACAGGATATTTGCTTTATAAAAAAAAATATATAATCATTATTTATGATAATTCATTCAAAAAGCCATGGTCTTCGGCTTTCGGCTCTTAGCTTGGTAGTTTTCGCCCTTGGCAATAGATAATAGCCCCAAAAGCTTAGAGAGAGCTTAACCTAGCAGGGCAACACATAAATCGTCGCCCTATTTTCGGCTTAGCTTAAGGCACGGCGCTGAGCCATGCAGCAGAAGGCTCTAGGCGAGCATTGGCTCGCTATTGTTGTCATTGAGCTCTGCCAGCGATGACATAGCAAGGGTAGGTTGGAAATCCTTGCAGTGCGAAAATTTCCAATCTACACTTGATCTGCAGAAATTTCAAGCCTATCCAATTTTCATGCAAGGCACACCCAAACTTATAAAAATGCAAGAAAAGCACAATTTATAAGGGAGTAGCAAGTAAATAATATTGTGTAAAAGGTTAAGTTTTGTTGAAAGCAAACTTAGCTAATAGCATTAATCATAAGTCTGAAAAGGCAGTAAAACTAAGCCTAAAGTACAGCCCATCCTTTAACATTAGCCCTCAGCTTAGTCTTCTTTCGTCTTTTTGCTTGGCTCTGAGCATGCAGCCTCAAGCTTTCTAACCTAGGCTGTTGCCTTAATCTCAGATTTTGCTGCAGCCTCCGGCCATCAGCCTGCCTTTTAGCCTCCTTGCTCTTAGCAAACAGAACGCCAATTCATGCGACACGCCAAAAATAAAACAGACAAAGGCCTCATTACACGCAAAGTTGCTCCGTTGTTGTTTGGTCTAAAATACTCGACTTTTTCTTTCAACCTCATTCGAATTCGAAAAGTGGTCTCTGATACGTTTTCTCGACTTAAAGAAATCAACCTAGATATACTAGAAGAGCACTACCCCAAAGGAAGAAGGAAAAAGAGCAAGCCAAGACATTTGAGTGGATGTAGATGACATTTGACTGGCCTTCAACAATTCTGCAATCAAATGATGAGTTCAAATAAGATTGGTGGAGTTGACCATAGACTCTGCAATATTGAGTCGGTATGAGGTGTTAAAAGTAGAGATCTAACATATATAGTTCAGGCCAATTTCACAGTGCGCCAAACCAAGATATATAAACATCATAATTCTATCGTATTGACCCTGAGGATAAATTCAAAATTTGTGTGTTCTTTAATAAAACAAAAATATCATCACGCGCCCAACCACCGTGGTCTAAGAACATAGAGAAGAAATAACGTAGTAAAATCTGAGTGTGTCGATCAAATGACCCACAAAAGGAAATACCAGCACTGATGGTCTACTGCGCAAAAGTGGCAACTCAAATAAAATAAACTACCTATATATAAAAATTGTTGATGCATTTCGATTGAGGGACATACTAATAAAGATAGAGAAGGAAGGGCGCGTTGCTTTGCGCAAAGCGCTTTCAATTCAAATATGCGAGCGAAGAGATATGATGCTTAGTGTCGCACCTGCAAACGAAAAATAAAAATATGACTTGTAGACCATTAATAAGCAAATTTAGTCTATTGTATCTCTCTAATGATGAACTACGAAAAACGACTTTACCTACAGGCACAATTAAAAAACTGCAAAGCACAACATAACCTACAAGGCCTTTGGCCCAAATATGGTGTAACTTTGATTATAGTTTGATAAGAGGGCCAAAGGCCCATATGACTGTAATTATAGATTGGCTTGGTAATACAAGGGCTGTTGAGCTATCATCATCATTTGAAATAGTATTTAGGCCATGAAGGTCTGATAACTAAAAAATAAAAAAAAGATTTCCGCAGATTAAACCAAGTTTTGGCGGATATGATGGAATTGGTAGACATGCCAGGTTTAGGTTCTGGTGACCATAATGTTCGTGGGGGTTCGAGTCCCTCTATCCGTACAAATTGGAACTTGAAGTTATGTAATCATTAGACCTCGAAGATCTGCGGCCTTTTCCTTATTTGACCTCTATTTGTTCGATAAATATAGCCTATATAATTACTGTTTTTCAGCTAATGCTGCTTTTCCAAATATTATTTATGGGTGCCACTAGCTATCGTAAATTGTCAAACTGCACCCAACATGTTCAACTAATGGGAGTTAAGTCATAAAGTGACCATAGATCTACGCAGTAATTCTATTTTTGTAAATAATGTAATTATAAAAATTACATGCTTTGCTCGACCCAATTACGCTTATACAGTTAAGCAGGGATGGAGAAAAGAGTTGAAAAAAAGAAATATAGAAATTTCTATATTTCTTTTTTCCGGCTTTTTTACCAAATTTTATATGTAAATTATATAATATAGATATGTAAATAGGTTTCACCAAAACCGCGCCCCCTCATACGATTTGATGACACCTAATTTATCATAAAAGCACAAGCAAATGGTTATTTTGTGTAGTATAAAATAGACTCTGACTCCTAGCCATTTTTTTTAGAGCCTTGCTTCTTACCTTTAGAGCCATTCAGTCTACCTCTCAGACGCATTATGGCTGAAGGCTAAAGGCCGAGAGTTAGGGTGTGTGAACTAACTAACTACTAAATAAAAATAAAGCACTTATGGTAATTGTAGCCTTACTTGAGGAGATAAGAGTTGTAGAAGGGGTCTACGCAGAAGTCAACCAAATTCAAATGGAGAAAAATACCCAAATAAAGAAGGGTGCCCGCACACAAAACTACAAAGTATGACAATGTCAAAACCGCAAAGTATGATGATGTTATAGAGCAATGACGGCAAAATAAATAATGATTTTACATCTTTTCCTAGGTAATATAAGCTCAAAGCTAACCCCAAAGCCCGCTTCTATCGCAAAATATAACGTTATGACGATAATTTCCATAAACTTATCTTTCCCCAAATTATGATTATTATCAGCAAAAGTGCTAAGGCCCTAAGAACAAGTATTTCTTTAGCATTACTCTTTTTTATTTCATTTCAATATATCATTTTGATATTATTGATATTTATTTTGTATGCATTTTGTAATCATAACCTCCTTGCAGGAGAGAGACCGCAGTGATCGCACTATTCTTTAATCATCGCGGTAATTTTCCTGTATTTAATGTTTAAAGAACAAGCCTAGTAAATGAAGTAGTTAGGTTGTAAGACCTATATTGAAATGAAGTGTAATCAGATTGCTCAATCTATAAATATAGATCTGTATGATGTTTTGAATTTCTTTATTAAAGATTTACGCTTGCAGCCTTCACTCAAAATGATAGACAGCTTTGGAATTATTTTATAGACAGCTTAAAAATAGAAACTGACAAAAGTATAACTACTATTAGGAAATTTGCTATTATACCATAAACTTGTAAATTAATGGGTCTTTTACCTTGCACAGTACCTATGTTCTCACTTTGCGCCTTTAACTCAGTAAAACGAGTCATGATCAAACTAGGAACTATAGAAGATATTTAGTTGGACCAACCAATAGGGCAGAGTAATCAACTCTTTACGATGGTTAACAACAGAAAAGAAAACACATTTTATTTTCTCCCGCTTGGCCGTGTACTTGAGGTTAAGGAGCAAAGGAATTAAATTGCACAAAAAGGCAAAGCAATCAAGCAGCATGGCTGCTTGATTGGCGAGAAAAAATATACTTTTATTCATCAAAAATGCGCTCAATTTAGAAATCAGATTATAAGCTATTATGTGCTCTGTTTACCATGTACGCAGAAGGAAACGATCTAAGGTTAAAGCTACAGATCCACGATATAGATAAATAATTTCGGTTATAAAATAATATAGTATATCATAGGAAAACATAACCAAATGACCCGCCTCTATGATGTTTTATTATGGTTTGTGTAGTGGGAAGTAATTTCGTTTTTGTTTTAGGTGCGTAGCACTTCGTAGGCTTTACAAACAAAGACCGTAGGTGGACTTTTTGGAGTATAGCCAAGTGGAAAGGCTTCGGTTTTTGATACCGACAGGCAAAGGTTCGAATCCTTTTACTCCAGATTTATGTGATTTTCAACTTTATATATATAAAGAAGAAATATATATATATTTTTTTAATTCCAATCCAATCTATAAAAAGCGAGCTGACGTAGAAAACTACGCAAGCCTCCCAATGAAGCCAGAATAAAACCTATCCAAATACAGAAAATAAAGGGTAGTTTTATTATGGTAATATACCAGCCTATTTCAAAACTTCCAGTTCCAATCAAAGCATATAGATCTGTAAAGAGATTGGTATGTATAGCTACTTTGGTAGTACTCGTTTCTTGATTGGAAAGAGAAAATCTCTTTTCTGGGAACACAGTCAACCAAAGTGGGAAACTATTATGTTTGCTTCTCCACGATCTGTCGTCATGGAAAAAATGAAAAAAAAAATATATATTTTTTTTTTCATTTTTTCCATCTTCGTACAAGGGCGCAGCAATTGGCAACAAGTTGATTATGGCACAAAGTGATCTATCGTGCTCAAAAATAAATGGCTTTTTTAAGGACGGTTCATAAATAATTAAATTACCACAAATGGAATGAAAAGTGGGTCCATGTAATTGATCAATACCTCGCAAACAACAATGTTCCTTCCCTATATGTAGTTCGGAACCCAAAGGCAATAATTGAGTAAACTGTCTCTTTTTTGTGTTAGTTAACCTAAGCCGCAGCATTACTGCAGAGGCTTGGCTTCCGAACCGTACATGAGCCTCCGGCCTCATACGGCTCTTCTCAGGGGAGCAAACTAAATAAAATAGAAAGTAGAGATTTACATGGCGTCTGCCTAGTTTATTGTCAGGACAGAAAAAAATCTTTTTTCTGTCCATTTTGCTCATATAAACTCCTCGCCATTTATTATGCTGCGCCCTGAGTCCCCATGTCAGCCTTTCTTCTGGGAATTCATCATTTTACTAACGCGAGCAAAGTAATTACCCTGAAGGTTTTTCTTTTTGGAAGGATCCTGTTCCCACTAGCTCACGGCCTGGCTGGCCTGCCAGTTTTACTGGAACTTCATGGAAATTATCCTGTTCCCTGGTTAGATGGTTGGATGTGAGATTTACTTCATGAGGAACGGTACAAACGTAGATGATATCATCACGACCTCTCTTTTCGTACCGCTAGGAATGCTTAACGCCATTTCGCCAACTAGCGTTACCTGCGGCCTTTCTCGCCATTGGCAAGTCTCTCAGTGTGGTCAGTACTGGGTGTTTTCGAGTAGTGAAGCTTATACTCATTTACATTGGTTCATCCTAAGTCCTTAAACCTTTTGCACTAATTTGGAAAGAAGCCATCTTCCTATCAAGGTTCAAGAGTCAACTGAGCATCTCAGCGGCGAGATTTAAAACCCGAATTCAACCAGAGTTCACGCCATGTAGGCGTGGGCTTGAAAGTAATGATGGTCACACATAAGCCACCGGGTCGCACGACAGAATAACACCCATAACAAAAATGCAAACTCCTCCATGTGAAATCTTCATAGTCATGGGAACTTTTTGAAAGTCATGACCAACATTTATCAGTCTTTTTGGTAAGGCGCGAACAATAAAAAAGATATTCCAATTATTTTCGAAAACAAAAAAAAGAGCTTGCAGAAAAGCAAGCAGAAAATAAAGAGCCAAAAATTTGGCTTTTTCGTTGAGGCCGAAGGTTTCTGAAAATCGCAACAAAAAAATCAAAAATATTTTTGATTTTTTCTCTTTTTCCAAAAAAGAAAAAAATTCTCTCTTTTCATTTTTGCCTCTTTTCTCGTCGGGCCAAAGTGCTTGGCGCTTTCTTCTTTGTGCCTGCTTACACAGTTCAATTCCTTCTATTCTAAGCTTATGCTCCTTGTTTGCCAACCTATCATGCCTATAATTTGCCAACCTATCATGCCTATAATTAGATGATAAAGGAAATATACAAGATAATAAAAAACAAAGCACACTACAGAAAGATTCTAAATATGATAAGTCTCCTATAAATTTGAAAATGAAAAAGTGAAAATAGGAAATAAAAAATAAAATAAATGCGTTTTTAGCTCTAGTTTGGGGGGAGCTTTTCCTAATTATGTTGGGTAATAAAATGGGTCTTGCTCTTACCAAAATGATCCTTTCTGTTTTGTTCATAGAGCATATAAATCCCCTAAAATGTATATAAACTAAAACCAATAATAGAGAGGTAGAAATAGGTATTATAATACCATGAAAAAAAGGAGCGCCTATAAGAACATCTCTACTTACCAACCATTGAAATAGTATGGGTGCTGTCGTGCCACCAAGCACAACCATAAAGATAAGAAAAAATAAAAAGTTCTGTAGTTGGACCATCTGCTCTATTTGTTTTTGGTATTTTCGCCCCTCCAAACAATAAAATACGAGATAAAAGACAAAGCAAAAAAAGATTTTTTTCAATATGAGTGCTTTTTTTGAACCTTTAAACTCTATCTCTCCTAAGCCCTCCGCAAATGCTCTGCGCCCCTCTAGTACCCTCATAGCTCCTAGAAGGCGCAGAGCATTTGCATAGCAAATGAAGGCCGAAGGTTTTGCATAGAGGGCCGTATGTGTAATCGAAATTAAGCTAGCTTCTCACCTCTCTGGCCTGAGAAAAAAGGTAGCTTTCTTTATGCATTTTACTTGCTCTGTATACAACTACTTTGTCATGGCCTTCTTTGCCCTCCATCAACTTCGGTAAACGAGTGAATTTGCGCGAGTGCACAAATAAAGTGTTTTGCAAATGCCACAAAATTTGGTTTACAGGTTTTAAGGCCGTTAGGCCTTGGTTTGATGATAAACTAGATAATGCACCAACTAGCCTGGTACTCGATTGCTGCTTTATTTGGAGAAAAATAATTAAAGATATGCTGGTAATTAGAAGGAAAAAGCACCATAAAAAGATTCCTCGTGTAGAATCTGTAGCAAAACTATGAACGGAAGCTAGCAATCCAGAACGTACAAAAAAAGTTCCTAAAACACAACATAAAGAAGTAACCATATTAAGAAAAAAAGTCCAATAATTTAATTTAGGTAAAATGACTGAATGAATACAAGCTGTAGCCAATATCCAAGGCATAAGAGAAGCATTTTCTACAGGATCCCAAAACCACCAACCCCCCCAACCTAATTCGTGATAAGCCCACCAACTTCCTAGCAATATGCCTACAGTTAAAAAAAACCAACATGTCAAGATCCAAATTTGAATTTGTTTCCACCAATGGTATTTTGGGCCAAAGACCACTTTATTTGCGCCACGAGTCCAACCAAAATGCAAAGACATATTATTTGCTTTATGAACAACATGCTTTGCTCGCTTTCTCCTCCTAAAAGGCTCTTCTGGCCAAAGCAAAAAGGAGGCCGCCAAGTGCCGACAAAGCACGAGCAAGCTCCTATTGTGTAGCAACATAAAAGCAAAACTGGAATGGAGAGAGGAAGGATTTTTAAATTTATTTTTGATAATTTCGTTTGCATTTTCCTGGGTAATCAGCTTGCTCGTTACGCGGGCTTCAATTAAGAAAGCGCCAAGCATTTGATTATCTTCAGCTCTGCCCTCCTTTTGCATCAGCAAATAGAGTGCAAAAATAGCGTTCATTATTCTAGATAAACATAGACGAAAGCCAATGGCACTGGCGACGTATCCTGCATAAATGCAAGGGGGATGTATAGCTAATATAGGATCTTGTAAAACAGGATTTAATTCTGCAAGTGATTTAGTACAAATAAATGAAATTCGAACAAAAGGATTAGAACTCGCTAATAAGAAAATCAGAAAAAAGAAAGCAATGTCCATGTAAATCTGCCGTTCATCAATAAACAAAACCTTATCTTTTGCATTTCGTGTCAAAAAGAAGAAATCTAAATTATTCCATAAAACGTAGAGCAAATAAAAAAATATATATTTTTGTTTTTTCAACTCCTTCCACCTTGTAAGCCTTACAGGCCTCTTATCTCTTCTTGTATTTGCATTATTTTCTAATTTCGTATCCGAGGGCTCTCGAAGGAGACTTGAGGGCGCTGCTTTAGATTGGCTCTTAAGGGAGCTTTTGCGATTTATGGTATCAAATAAGTTCTGCAAATGACGTCTGAATTTTAGATTTTCTTTCTTTATAAAAGAAGCAAAGCGAAAAGCCACCAGCGGTCTGCGAAAAAGAAATATATTTTTGCTGCACCCTCGTTTTGAAATATTGCAGGGTCGAGCCCGATAACCAAAAATAAATCCATAAAAACTTAGAATCCAACACCATAATAACAAACTACCCTCATGATTAGACCATGTTCCTGAGATTTTATGGAATAAAGGCGCATTAGCATTTGAGTTGGTAAATACATTGTAATTAGAAAAGTCAGAAGAAATATAGCAAAACAAAATACCAAAAAAGGAAATGGTAGAAAAAAAGAAATAAAGTGAAACAGCCGCAGGTCTTTTGTTGTAAGTTAATACAACAGAAATACCCAGTACTAAGAAATAGTGGCCCAATTCATTATACATTTCGGTCAATTTTGCTTATAATTGGTAAAAAAATCTATTTTTTTGAATATTTTTGAAATCTAGTAGTATGGTAAAAAAATAGATTTTCTTGCTCTTTCTAACGTGGAGCGCTGTTTTGTTTTTCTTAAACCTTGAGCTGCGTTTTAAAACCTAATAAAAACAGGCCAACCTTTCCTTAGGTGCTTTTGCTCGATTTATTATTCGTATAAAAAAAAACCTGTTTTCTATTGTTGCTTTGCAAATTTATTTGATTTTTTACAGAAAAACCAGAAAAAGATAAAATAATTCGACGTGTTTCCAAAATGGAAGAAATCCCAGTTAAAAATAAGAAGCTAGTAGAGATTAACAAGATTGGAATGGGCATAGAAATATGTATTGAAGTACCAAATTGGCTAATGCTTGAAGGTTGATGCAATGTATTCCACCAGTTTACGGAAAACTTAATTATTGGTATATTGATCAGCCCTATACAAATAAAAATAGAAGCAACGTCCGCAGAAAACTCTTGAAAACGCAGTGCACCTGGGTAAATAAAAAACAAGATTAATACAGAGGTTAAACGAGCATCCCACACCCAAAAAGTACCCCACATAGGTTTCCCCCAAAAACCTCCAGTTATTAGAGTAAACAATGTAAACAAAGCCCCTATTTTGGCACTGGTTTTGGAAAATAACTGAAAAAGAGGATGTTTTGTTAGTAAGAACAACACGCTGCTGATAGCCATTGCAATATAAATAAGTAAACTCATCCGAGCTGCAGGAACATGCACATAGATAATGCGAGAATTTTCACCCTGTTGAAAATCAGATGGTGCCACCCAAATACTTGGATAAATAGCCATCGCTGTTAAAAACCAACGAAATCCAATGATAATTTGCGCGTAGCGAAAAGAACATAACATGAGAAAATAAGGTCGTAGTAATTCAAAATACATAGGAATCTTCTAATGTTTCATCATAAAATAATAATCCATCAATGACGCAGCTGGAAAGATAATATGGATCATTTTATGCTAATGATCAAAATAGGGCAGCAAAAAAAAATATTTATTTTTTCATCTACAGTTGACTAGAGCTTAAGAGACGAAATAATTACTACCTAATTGCGTTTGGAAAAATGAAGCGGTCAAAAATAAATATTTTTTTTTTACTTTTTATTTGCTCTTTGCTTTGTGAAAGCCTGCCGAGAAGAAGCCAGCTCATGAAGGAGGAAAGAAAATTTATTTTCTTTGTGAGCTTTAAAGCGCTCTACTAATGAGCCTCCCCAAGACATGTATGATGCCAAAAATACACTTTACACCATGCTAAGCCAACTCACTTGCACCCGCGCTGCCTAGACATAGTTTCCTTGCTCGAACTTCGCCTCTCTGTTTTTTTTTTTTGCTCAAATTAGACGGTATACGAGAAAGAGTATACCATAGGAAAGAACATACAAAAATCAAAAAAAATATATATATATATTTTTTATTTTCTGGGGGGGAGGAAAATCTTTTTTCCCTTTCCACAACATCTACGATGAGTGAGCCAATAAAAACTAGTATACCCTTTTTTGAATTGACGCAAAGGCAATCAATTTTATTGGCTTATTAACTTTTGTAAAGTAATTGAGACCAGGATAGGATAAAGAAATAAAAACAAAAGTAAATATCCCATTAATAAAAAAACATGAAACCATTCTGTTTCGATAGAGGTACAAAAAAGGATTAGGGGTAATAGAGTGGGTAAGGTGGTAATATTTTGCAAGCTATTCCAACTATTGAATGTCATTCCAAGAGCCAAGCAAGAATGAATACCACACATAAGAGTAAGTACCAAGCTTCCTATAATAATAGTAAACCAATTTATTTTGGATTGATCAAATTGGTATAGAAGTTGTAATACTGGAAAAGTAAGGAAAATACCACTTATTTGAAGAACCCAGCGACCTACCAATTTAGAAAGTAATATTTTTTGCAAGCAATAGCCGCTTGAACAATACAATTCAAGTGTACCATCTTCAAAATCATTCTGAAAAGAACGTTCGGAAAGGAAAGGAGGCAATAAACAAATCCAAATTGAACCTAAATGAAAATAACATAAAAAGTCTTTAGAAAAGCCTATCATTAAGGGCATGACTACGATATACGACAAAAATGAGGAAAAAGTCGTAATTAGTGTAGATAAATTGAGTAAAATCTGTTGAGAAAATAGTTTGAAAAAGAGTTTCGAGGTTCTTTTTTTGAGTTTATCAATTTGAAAAATAGATATTTTTTCAGTTAATTGGTGCTATAAATAAAATAAATAAATACCAGGAAAGCCATAAAGATTTAAAAAAATATATATATATTTTTTTGAAAAGCTACGCTCTGCGGCCCCCACTCAAAGGGTTTTGCGAGAGCAGCCAAGCACTTTGTGAAAGAATGACTGTTTTCGTGATCAAATTACAAAATAAATATACAAACTGTATAGAATCATCATTTACTGGAATAGGATAAGTTATTAATTTTTGTAATCTGTTTGGAATATTAGAATCCACCAAAGATACAATAGGTATTTGTAATTGATCAGCTTCAAGTATAGCCATGGAATTTTTATTTGCATTTATTATTACCAAACAATCTGGAATATCGTGTGTCACGATTCCTTCAAAACATTTTTGCATCTTTCTAAAACGTGGAAAAGAATTGAAAGGCGAAGATGTGGAGGCGTCCTTTAAATTGGAATGCGCGGAGAAATCCTGAAAGTGTTTTTGTACATTTTTCATATGTTTCCAATTAGTTAAAAAACCCCCAATCCATTTATGATTGATATAGCTTTGATTGGTTTTTTTTGCCATTTGTTGAATTATTTTATTATATTCTAGATTAGTATTTACCAATAAGAAATGGCCTTTTGCACGAATAATAAATTCAATCAAATTACAAGCCCTTCGTAAACAAATAAGTGTTTTTTCTAAATTAATAATAGCCATTTCATTTCTAAATCCGTATAAATATCCTTGAAAATCGGAAGTAGGTATCCGATGGCCCAGATATGCGTTTGTACTTAGTAATTTTTGAATAACCAACAAACTAGAATTGTACATAGTTCCTTTTGATTTTTGTTTAGATAGCTCAGGTGGTTAGAGCAAAGGACTGAAAATCCTTGTGTCAGTGGTTCAAATCCACTTCTAAACACAATAGAGTGAAGCTTTAAATTCAAGCATCTCTAAGGAGCTCAGAAAAGAAATATTATTTATTCCTTCAATAAAATAAAGTGGTCTGAAGTTCAATTTCTCAGTGGCTTTGAATAAAAGCATGCTTCTTTCTGGGGGCTGCTCTACAAAAAATATATATATATTTTTTTTTGCTCTTTTTTCCAGAAAAGAAGCAACCTTAAAGTATAAAACACAGCCTTGCCTTAATTTGAAAAAAAAATATACCTTTTTTTTTGGCCGCAGGCGCTTAGCCGGTTGTTGCTTGCACTGCCTGCGTCGCAGATGGTGGATAAGTATAAAGGTTGATCAAGGTTTTTGACTTTAGATAATAAGTCAGCACTTCTGCAAAAACAGTATAATTGTAAGGTAGGCTAAGGACGGATTTGAACCATCTTTCTAGGATTTGCAATCCAATACATTACCTTTATGTTACTTAGCCATTTCTTAGACTTTTGGTGCAAAGAGTCTAAAAAAGAAATGAAAGGCCACAGGCTTCGCAGCCCCTCAAGCCTAACCAGTAAAGAGCCGCGTGTTTATGACGGCACCAGACTCTTTCTCGGCAAGATGGGCCAACTGGTGACAAGGAATTGATGATATTAACAAAAAAAAAATCTAGACTTTTTTTTTCATAGCTTTGAGCAGAAAGCCATATGATGCAAAACTATCATGTACGGTTTTATGAGAGGACGCGACTCCTTGCCCATCAAGGCAAAGGGCAAAGCCCCTATTTTTTTTGCAGCCTGAGTCTCGCTCTACTCTCTAGTAATTACTATGTAATTGTATTTCCTATAAAACTTATTATGAGGGCGCAGCGTGGTCTGGAAGCCTCTATAAGCAAAAAAATAAGATTAAGAAGTAAGTACTAAGAAAAAAGAAAGAAGCAAAATGAGCTTTACTCAATTATTTCCCAAATATAATTCTAGTTTGAATCCATTACGCGGAAGCGCTATACAATGTTCGATAAAAAAATTACAACAAAACATGGTATTGGTGGATACAGGACTGAAGACTCTAATAATTTGTTTCCAACACGAGCTGAAGAGAGTGCCAATCACCAAGCAAGCGAGGTTTATTTTGGGAATTGAAGATGTGGAAGTGTTTGGTGAACTAAAGATGCTTTTGCCAAAACCGTTAGAGAGGAAATGTAAAAGTAAACTAATTTGGACTGAACTAACCAAAATTTGGCAAAGTGACCATAATTTGGTCAAAGGCTTTCTTTTGAATTCGGTCAAAGGAGGTTATGCCATAGCAATTGCAGGTCATATAGCTTTCCTTCCAAAGAGTCTTCGCAGAAGTAGAAAAGTCTTTCATAGTCAATGGAGAATTTTTTCCATTTTGAATATGAACCCGAAAATCGGCAATATCGTGGTAAAAGATATTGATGATGGCAAAATAGATTTTTTTTCGCCGGCAAAAGCGCATCGAAAAAAAATAAAGCGTTTAGGCGTAAAGCGGAAACACTTGCGGAACACAAAGAAGAACACATTTTTTTATAAGTATGAAAAAATAAAAAAAAAAAAAAATCAAAATTTCAGCTCTCTTCCCATGGTTTCCACAACCCCAAAAACCAAACAGAGCTTGAAACGCTTGGGCCCCAAGCCTCAAGCTTACATTGAAAAAACGCGTGAAAATACGGAAAAATCCACCACAAACAACATATTTAAACTCAAAGACCAAGGCCGGACAATAAATTCATTTTTGTCAGTGTGTTAACGCAAAGCAACTCAAAACTGGGTTTGAAAAGATAATGTTATGGAAATGACCAATTAGTGCGACTACAAGCAATTTATCATCGCCCTGCGCCTCCAATAATGCAGGGGGATATGCCCAGACTCAAGACCTCAATAATAAAATAGGGAAGAGTGGAAGTATGAGTAGCTTCTAGTTGACCTATTTATAAGCTTCAAAAATATCTCTCTTTCGTCTGGACTCCAAAAAAATCATGGTGTTCGCTTTGCATTATGTAAAATGCTAATAAAAAAAAATATAGATTTTTTCGTCATGACTCTAGTTTTTTTACGAATTTTTTTGTCTCCAACTTTCTGCGACTGCGGCCTGTTTGGCGGCAGGTTTTGCTTAAAGAGCTTTAGCATTAAGGACTCAGAGAAGAAAACTTGTTTTCTTTTCTTGTAATTTAATAAATATTTAAATCAGCAAAAAAAAAATAAAAAGAAAATGCCTCAACTAGATCAATTTACGTATTTGACGCAATTTGTTTGGTTATGTGTGTTTTATACGACTCTTTACGTACTATTATATAATGACGGATTACCCAAAATAAGTCGCATTCTCAAACTACGAGAGCAGCTGATTTCACATCAAAATGTAGGCACAGAGCTGAGCAATTACAGTGTTGAACAGGATGTGCTTTTCCAAGAATGCTTCGACACCAGTATATCCTATCTGTATTCGAGTGTATCTGGAGCATCTAAGTGGTGTAACGAAATGGTAAAAAGCTTAAATGCTAATCAATTGAAAAAAATGAATAAATCTTATGTATGTTTCTTGGGAGAAATTAGTGTCTCACAAATAATCAAAAAAAACGCACTCTCAACCATGAGTCCCTCTACTTATCATCACACTTTTCTAGCTTTACGTCAAAGCACCGCTCTCAACAAAATATATGTTTTACGCGGACAGAGGAACACTCTAGTAAATATCCAAAACGGACCAAGAAAGAAGAGGAATACGAATGCGTGAATTGCTCATATTTGCTACTTTAATTTTTAGTGTTTTGAGTTCAAAACAAATCTTAATTTATAATGAAGAAGTTATTGTAGTTTTAAGTTTTGTAGGTTTTATCATATTTACTCAAAAAACCTTTGGTGAAACTTTAAAAGCTACTTTTGATGCGCGAAGCGAAGCTCTTCTTTTAGAGTTACAGCAATTGATGAGTTCTCGGGAAGCTCTATTGTCCGAGTTAAAAAAACAGCACGAATTACATAGTACCAGTTTGCATTCAAGTATGCAAGTAATCGGAGAATCATGTATAAATGATATAATTACGCGCTGTGCACCTAAGTGCAAACAGACAGTGCAAGCTGTGTTGCGCCAACAAATAGAGCAAAAGTTAAAAACACTGTTAGCTATTCAGGAGCATTCTCGCATCAGTCTACAAGAGAAGATAGTAACTTGTTTTCGCGAAACAGTTTGTGACGAATTTCGCTTTTCCAAATTGCGAGAACATCAGTCAAAATTAGTTCAACAAAGCATGATATTATTGAAAGATGGGGTTATAAAATGAACAATTTTGCACAAAGATGGCTGTTTTCTACAAACCACAAAGATATAGGCACTCTATATTGTATTTTCGGTGCCATTGCTGGAGTAATGGGTACATGCTTTTCAGTACTAATTCGTATGGAATTAGCACAACCTGGCAATCAAATTCTTGGTGGAAATCATCAACTTTATAATGTGTTAATAACAGCTCACGCTTTTTTAATGATCTTTTTTATGGTTATGCCTGCGATGATAGGTGGATTTGGTAATTGGTTTGTTCCAATTCTTATAGGTGCACCTGATATGGCATTTCCACGATTAAATAATATTAGTTTCTGGTTGTGCGGGGTTAAACACCCACGTCCCGTAATAGATTATAGCCCATGCGCCGAGGTTTTAGGCGATAAACCCGCTGGGGCGCACCTGAAGACCTTTAGGAGAGTAGGGTTCGCGATGTCTTCTGGCGAGGTAAGATTTTAGGAGTGCAGTTTCACGAACCTCAGTACCGGTAACCTTCCTAAGCTAAGGAGCGGGGACCTCAGAGCGAGCAGCCCCATTGCAATTGCGTACGCTCAATACACGAAGACCACCAGCAGCCAAGGGAAAAAGGAACCTCTATCGAGCGAACAAACCGCAAGGACGGCCACCACACACAAGCGCGCCCAAAAACCGGGAGGGCAGAACTGAAATCGAACGAGACGGAAAGGATGATAACCATAAGGACGCTGGGTTGGAATTTTGCACTCTACGCCCGGGGGACGACAGAAGAGCAGGAGGCAATGACCTTCTACAATGTAGTTGGGCCTCTCTCCATGCTAGAAATACGAGCTAAGGCTGCCGAACACTCACACTAGTGGTGTGAGTTTAGAAAAACTAGCCAAGCTGGAACCATCGGGTAATGGCAAATTTGTTGGACTAACGAATACTATAGCTGACCGCAACGTACTCATAGACGCATACGAGAAGATAAAGTCAAGACCTGGCAATATGTCCGGGCAATGAGCTGGGCGAAACTTTGGATGGAGGATATCGACCGAAGTTGCTTTGATAATACATTGTGCCGTCTTAAAGACAGAACGTACAAGTTCAGGCCGGCTTAACGTGTTATGATTTCCAAGCCCCAAAAACCTAATGAAGAGAGACCTCTAACTAACTATTAGACCCCCCAAAAACGAAATCATATAGGAGGCAATACGCATTTTAAAAAGGAAACTTTAGCGACCACTCCCATCAGGCCAGGCCACAGGTGCCATTCGGCCTCAAAAGAAATTAAGAATACTTGGACTGGAATTTTGTGCTTTTTGGAATTTGGCATTGCAAAATTTTTTGACTTCATTAACCGCCATCACCCGGTAAATATCCTCAAAACTAAGAAGACCAACGTCTAATGGACCTAATTTACAAGATATTTAATGCCGGTCTCGTAGGAGGCGATAAAGGAAAAGGAGGTCTATCTGGAAATTAAGGAGTTCCCCAATAAAACAGCCTATCTTCTCTGTTTTATAACACATATTGGAACCCGTCAAATAAGAGGGTCCAATGTATACAATAAGAGTATCGTAAAACGGCAAAAAGTCCTAGGTCTTTGCTGAGGCCACTAAGATAACCAGACTTGAAAAGCGTCGTTTAGATTACGATCTCCAAAAGATCGCCAGCCAACCTCCGCAAGAGTAAAAAGCGAGAGGCCAGACTTGCGGGCATTTTTGACTACCTGGACCCTGACTTCATCAAGATTAAGTACGTCTGCTATGCAGATAACTCTCTACTAGGAATCACTGAACTCGAAAAAAAAATAGAAAAAATCGAAACGCGTCATCTCTTTTTTAGAATATAACCTACAACCGAAAATAGGGCAAGACGACATGGTATATACAACCTCAGCTAAGGTTCAATTCTTAGGCATCTACATCAAAACTGTAGCTGTCTTGAAATGGCGGCGTCCTTCCTCTCAGGTCTTTGAGAAGAGAGGCCATGTCAGAGGCTAATTATCCTGTGCAAGCAGCGACAGAAGGCCCGATAAAACCAAGTAGGGCAGCCAGGCATGGTCTCGTGGTTATCTATTGGCCTTCAAGTCAAAACCAAAGGCAAAAAAGGCAATGTTTGATAAAGCTATGGAACTCGGCAGCAAAACTGCCTTAGACTTACAGTCCTCACTACAAAAGGGTGACCTCAAGAAGCTCATAACACAAAAAAGAGACCTCCTTTATTACCAAGGCTGAAAATAGATATCCTCTGTCAGTGAAAACCGCCTATAAAAATATTATCCATACCATGGATAAGGCATGCAAAGACTTCAATTTTCATGCCAAAACTTCAGAAAACGCGTAAAAGTAACTAGGTATCAATTTGCAGAATAAAGGGCTCTTTACCTATAAAGCTATAGACACCCATCTTCGAAATCCTATAAAATTTTGTAAAGACAGAATAATGGACTTGGCTAACCGCCTGGCATCAGTAAATAAACTGATATCGACCACAAAGGAAGCCATCCATAATCGAGTGCTTTGTGTTTGTTTTTTTAGGAATACCAAACGCCTGCCGTGGTAATTTTCTGAAAATTCGAAAACTGGTGGACTACTAAGTGAGATGATCAGCTATCTTTACCTTAGCCGACAAGCATAGGAGCTCTGCAAAAAAAGCGGGATGTTTGGTCGAGATTTGATCATCAAGGACCAAAATAGATTTCCTACGGCCTCCTTTTGAAAGACTGCCAAAAGATCTCACCTTAACAAGGAATTCCTGATCGGGGCTTTTCCTATAGATATAGACTTGCTGTTATCTAGAGCGTTCACCCATTTATCTTGAAGTCGTCTGATGATGGGCAGATATGTGGTCAAGGGTTGTAGGGATACAAAAATGAAGATGCACTATGTGCGCAAATCAAATAGGGCGCGGAAACAGAGAAGGATTACTGTAATATCTAGTGAGGGGGTAAATTGACGAAAGGAATTGCAGCTATTCATGCGATGATTAATTGAAAAAAAATCCCACTGTGTAAACCTCATCACCAGGCGCTTCACTGAGGTAAATTGCTCTACGAGCACGTAGATCTTGCCGTGGTAAGACTCGATGGTAAAATTAGTAAAGTAAGGGGGAGAAGAAAGCCGGATGATGGGAGACTATCATGTACGGCTTCGAGGGAGGGAAAAAATACCCTACCCGCCGTTACCACCGTCATTGTTACTTCTTCTAAGTTCTGCTTTGGTAGAAGTGGGTGCTGGTACTGGATGGACGGTCTATCCGCCCTTAAGTGGTATAACCAGTCATTCTGGAGGATCTGTTGATTTAGCCATTTTTAGTCTTCATTTATCGGGTGTTTCCTCTATCTTAGGTTCTATCAATTTTATCACTAGTGTGCCGTGCGAGGCTCGTTTTCGGTTAGGAATAATACCCATATTCTTACATGTATGTCTGACTTCCATAGGAAAATACGTGCAGCAGGCCAATGCAGCATCTTGGGCCAATAATCCATCATGTTTGCGAGCAGTTGGTCAATGGGGAGGCTAAAGGATATTTTTTTTTCTTGGTGTTGTCCTTTAACTAGGGTGGTCAAGGTTAGGTTAACCAACTTGATACGCACTCACTGCCTGAAAAGGGGCTATATATCTCAAGCAAAATACGTCAGTATATGTGTGGCAAAGTAACCCAAGACCCAATCTGGGCGAAAGCTTTGACTAATGTAGTGAGCGGTCATAGTTGTCAGACAGCCACAAGTGATTTCAACATAGGAACCAGCTTAAGCAATCGAGCAAGTGTGCAAGGACCTTAAACTACTGGGGGCTCTGACAAAGATCAGAGCAAAAACACGAAAATAGAACAACCACGGGAAGTAACCGCTTTACATCGTCTGACAAACGATGCGCGGGCTCAGAGGTCTCATAGTAGCGAGGGGAAGGGAGACCAACTCAGTCAGGACACAAAGGTGACTAGTCAGAAAGCAATCTATAGTTCTTCGTCTGTCTCGGGCCAAAAAAGTTCCTCTCGCAAGCCTATCCAAATAAATCAAAAAAATAGTTAACAGAGTGACGCCGGTACATATGCTAAGAAAATGGTAAACAATTGTAAAAATAACCAGGGACGCTATAATGGACTGATAAGAATTCTATCAGATCCTATATTTCTGGTTTACTGCTATGAAAGTATTTAAGGTAAGCCTGGCAATATGACTTATAAAACTAGCTTTCTTGGCTTGACAAAGAAAGGTCGGTCCCTTGATGGATTGGATGGAAATCGGGTTTTTGAACTTGTGGAATGTATATGCAAGGGCCAGATTTTCATTTTACCTGCGCTAAAGGTATTAATATCCAAGCCTAATAAAAAAAAGAAAAGGCCTCTAGGTCTTGCTTCTCCAAGAGAAAAAATAGTGCAGCATTTTAAATAATGGTCTTGGAAGCCGGAAAAACGATTTATAGACAGCTCCCATGAATTCAGACTAGATAGATTGTGTCATTCGACACTGCAATTTATCTATTTGAAAGGCAGTAACCATTTGGGGGTAATTCAAGATGACATATTCAAGTGCTTCAATAGGATATCATACCCCATCATCATGAAAAGGCTGAGGGCCGTGGTAAAATGTTAACAAACACTAGAACTTATTATTAAAACCCTGAAAGCAGGTTATTTCGATCTGAAAAGTAGTCATTATTTTGCACGCATTTGGGTACTTTCTAAGATAGCTTTTTAATTCCACTCTTATGTAACATAGTTCTTCACAAACTAGATCAATTTATGCTCAGTATGGAAAAAAAATTCAAAGAAGGAAAAATGTTACAAGACGCAAAATTTCAACTTACGGGTTCTTCCGTAAGAAAAGAAATTATTCTCGTAATCTAGCAAATCGAAGAGCTATACTGATGGAGATAGGGAAAAATCCCAAATATAATATACTAGATCTTCATTTCCGACAATTAAGCCACATAAGGCTGACGATTTCGTAGTTTTTATTTTCGGCATCGAAAATGGGGCTGAAGAAATAAGAACGGAAATCGAAAGCTTCCTTGAACAAGCGTGTGGTCTAAAGTTAAATGTAGATAGTATCCTTACAATACATTTAAGTAGCAAATGGTTTCACTCTTCAGGGGCTAAATGTCAAAAAGCCCCCGAAATAGAGAGATCGTTTTATACATACGACTAAATATTTCAAAATCACACGGAGAGCTCACACCCGAATGAAGGTGTTTGCTCCAATCAAAGATATGTTGCTCAAACTAAAGGCACGGAAATTATGAAAAAGAAACCATAAAAATAGGATATACCCAACTGTGATGAGAAGATTGGTAGGACTATCATACTTAGATATCCTAGCCCATAAGACTATAGGACTGCTTAACTATTACTTTTTTGTGGGTAATAGAGGAAATATACAAAGAGTAATATAGTTCCTAGTTTACTCATGCACTCTAATCTCAGCTTTGAAATATAAGCTCCAAACTGAAAGGAAAGCATTCAATAAATTGAAAGCTAACCTTCAATGCCCAAATACTCAGCAGCCTGACCATTATGAATAATTATGAGGTTCTATATGATTGCAAGGTTAAGAGCTCAAAGGCCACTCCGTATTTGGTTATCCAGGTTTATTGAGCTGAAAAAAGATCTAAGTCTGGGTTAGGCCAGCAGGTGTCATTTACAGTGATAGGAATGTGGAGATGCATCATGTAAGGACTGTTTGAAACATTTAAGCAAAAATTTGAATAAGAAATAAGGTGACCTACCAGGAATGGTGGCCCAGAGCATATAAACAAAAACAGATTTCATTATGTGAAGCTCACCACAAAGCGTATCATGTAGGGGAGCTTAATAGAGAAGAAATATAAATAATCTAATCCTATTAGCGGCCTCTATTGGGTAACCCATTCCTATAAAAAGACCTTATACAACAATATCAACAATTGAAGTTTTCTGAATGAGAGCTGTATGACAAAAGATTGTCATGTATGGTTCGGAGGGCAGCATAGACTGACCCCTATCTATCTTCAACATGCGTGGCCCAGGAATGACCATGCATAGATTACCTTTATTTGTGTGGTCTGTATTAGTGACAGCATTCTTACTTTTATTATCTCTTCCAGTATTGGCAGGTGTATTTGCGCCTGACAAGGTAGTGATGCCTTGGTCGAATTTGACTATATGCTGGGAACTCTGCAAAGACGATCAGCAGGGAACGAACCATGATAATTCACCCTCAGAGACTATACGCCAAATATCTCTGGCCAAACCTACATTCGTGCCTTTGCCATCTGGCCAAATAAAAGGTTGGTACCTATTTGGCCGGCTTGATTTGGAGTGATGGCTGCATGATCATATTTTTTGCAAATTATTCGGCCTCATGGTCAAAGACGCTACCCACCCTTCCATTAAAAGAAGCTTTCGAGCAGAAAAAAAAAAATTTTTTAGCATAATTGGCGACGCATCCATAAAACGATCTTACACGAAGAGCATCTGATGTAAGCCGAAGGAAGATTGTGCGCATCAAAGTAGGTATGATTAGGAAGAGATAAAAAAATAGTCCAAACCACACCGGGCATGAAAAATCAATTGATTTTTTTTAGGCTCCACCGACCAAACGTGTGTGAATAAATTGGCAATTACCATGTTATTAACTGATAGGAACTTTAATACAACCTTTTTTGATCCTGCAGGAGGAGGAGATCCAATTTTATACCAGCATCTTTTTTGGTTTTTTGGTCATGGGCGCGATTGCGCTAATAGAAAAGGTGGTACATTGCCCTTACAGCGCCACCTAGGCGAGCACAGCTGTTCTGTGCCTCAAGTAAACTATCTGCCTAGAATGCAGATAACTGGTAATGAGGCGGGATGTCTGGGAGTCGATGTCATGAGAAGGGTAGAGGATAGTGTCAAGAAAGGAAAAAAAGGCGTTTTTTATTCTGCTTTAGCTTCAAACTCTTTTAGGTCAGACCCCGGTAATAGGAGGGATCTCTTGGGATTAGAGTGTGCCCTCTCTTCCTTTAAGGGTGAGATCCCACACATTGCGTGCAAGATGCCTTCGGCCCTTGCCCGGGCGGACCACCCAAGACCCAACATCTTTCGAAAAGACAGATATTCTATTGGTAGCGTTGCCCTTGTGGTGGAACTTTTTTCAAGAGCCGAAATCAGGATTTCCGTTCAACTGGACATCATTAATATATCCAAATTAATGATGCCATCACAGGGTGAGATGAGACGTAAGGCTATATGCAGTAACATGCAGGTAATGCCAAAACGTTTTACGTGGAAAGAGAGACGTGGCTTCTCTAATGGTCTAGGATCTCCAGACAGTCTCTTGGCTGAATGGAAGGAGATTCGGAAAAAATCACAAATTGTCGCCAGGAAAGCCGCGGTCATCATGAACGAGGGTCGTTGGCCAATATTAGAAAAGGAATTTTTGGCTATCCATCAATTAGTCAAAAACCAACAAAGGATCCTCTCTCTCTTAGCAGCCTCCCTAGGATTGGGAAACCCGCTCCTGAGAGACTGCATGCTTGAAATTTGTACTCGACTAACCTCTCGAATAATTGCCGTAGATAATTTATATTATACTTTTGGAAGTCGAACCTCGGGAGTCGATGGTGAAATACTAGAAGCTTCTTCCCGAATCAGTCTAGTTCGTCGTCTCTCCTGGATTAATCTGAGAAACTACAAGAGCTCACCTGTTCGCCATATTTCCATCTTTAAACTAAGGGGTGGTGAAAGGCTGCTGAAAATACCCACAATATTTGACAGGACCGTGCAGCACTTGTTCAAATTAGCTATTGAACCTGTGACAGAACCCTTTGCTGACAGGTATAGTTTTGGATTTCGAAAGGGAAAATGTGCACACATGGCGGTGGGTGAAATTGCCGCCATACTAGACACGAAAACGGAAAGAGTGCGCAAGGTTTGCGACAATAAAAGGGAACAAGATAGTAAATATTTTGTTTCTACCAAATGGGTGATTGATGTTGATATAAAAGCTTTCTTTGGCCAAATATCCTATCAATGGATCTTAAATAATTTCCCCATGCCTAGTGGTACAAAAAGGATACTTGAAGAATGGCTTAAGAGTCCAATTGAATATCAAGGGGAACTTGAAGTTTCTGCTATGGGGGTCCCTCAAGGCAGTGTCATAAGCCCTTTAATTGCAAACTTTACCCTAGATGGATTAGAAGAGAGAGTAACTACCAGACAGCAGACCGCTATGACTAACCTCAAAAGGACGAAATGGATTAAAGGAAAAGGCCATAAGTCTCTCTTTTGCCAGACCCAAAAAACAACATTAGTCCGCCTCATCAGGTATGCTGATAACTTTGTTATTATTATTAATGATGAGAGGTTGGTGGAACAATATTTCGAAGAAGCCAAAAGTTTCCTGGCAGAACATGGCCTCCAATTATCATCAGAAAAAACCCGCATATTTCCGTGGAAGATTGGAGAGAGACTTCATTTTATCGGCTTTATTTTTCATAAAATCGATAGGGCTTGCTTCCATAGCCGAATTACGACCCAATGGAAGGCAGGAAAAAGGTTCACTCGCAGAAACCTCTACGTCTATCCTAATCCTGATGAGATAATGTCGCTGAAACGTAAAATAAAAAGTGTCTTTACTGAAAATAGAGATCTCTCTCCTTATCAAATAATCAAATTAATAAACCCAATCCTTCATGGTTGGGGCAACTATTTTGGGATTGGCAACTTTCTTCGTATCTTTAGTTTGCTAGATCATTGGATCTGGCATAGAAGCTGGCGATATTTACATCATAAATTCCCTAAAACTCCTCGCCCCATATTGGTTTCCCGATTCTATCAGGGGGTTTCCTCTCCTCGTGACAGACTTTGGTACTTTCATGCTATTTGGACCAAGCCCAGTGTAGGTGCCAAACGACGTCGTGCTAACGTGGTATGGATCACATCTCTTGCGTCTATGGTAAAAGGTGTTCCTGCTCATATGTTCCGAGCATCTCGTGATCTGGGTAATCCTTTTGTAAATTCAACCCCGTTTGATGAATGGAACCTTCAAATTCAAAGCTATCGGGAAAAGGTTGTGGTTGACAGGAAAGATAATGAATTTAGCAGGCTGTTCATCCGCCAGAAGGGTATGTGTCCCATATGCAATCAAGGCTTAGGTTATTTGACTAGCTTTAATTTAGAAATTCACAACCTGCGGCCTTTTTTTGAAAACTCGGAGGTGCATGGTAATTTATTGCATAAATCCCTTGTGCATTCTTGGTGTCTTGTTATAGCTCGAAAGTAGACTACATAGGTTATAGGCATATTCTGCGAAGAGCCCAGTGCTTTGAGAGGGGCTCGCTGGGTTCTGTGGGGGGCTTTGCTGGAAACGGCAGAATCTATCCTGATCCTGAAGTCTATATTTTAATTTTGCCGGGATTTGGTATCATTAGTCATATTGTCTCTACCTTTTCAAGAAAACCTGTATTTGGTTATCTAGGCATGGTTTATGCTCTGATCAGTATTGGAGTTCTTGGATTTATTGTATGGGCGCACCACATGTTTACTGTAGGCTTAGACGTTGATACACGTGCTTACTTTACTGCGGCTACCATGATTATCGCCGTGCCTACTGGAATAAAGATTTTTAGTTGGATCGCTACCATGTGGGGAGGTTCAATACAATATAAAACACCAATGTTATTTGCTGTAGGATTTATCTTTTTGTTTACTGTAGGGGGGTGCGACGTGCTAACCAGAATAGATGACGTTTACTTCACTATAACCCCGCATAAAGGATGGCGACAGACGTATTTTCTCTCCAGTTGACGTATAGGGGAGACCTTAAAAGCAAAAATGAGGGGGGTGAAAAAACCCCTCCTTTGAGGGCTTCCGAAAGGTGGAACCCTAAAGGGGCAACGAGAGGAACCAAAAGCAACAAGGTAAACTGCACTAACAGGAGGCGAGCCCGGCGGACCCCCCCCCAGGTCAACGCGTCAACTCTCCTGAAATCCTCGCGGCCAGAAAGCCGCGGGACGCAAGCAATTGTGAGGCCCGAGTACGCTTTACTTGCTACAAAGGACCTAAGGTTCCCAATTCCGACACCTAACCGGATGACGCCATTCTTGTCAAGCACGGGACGGCAGGTGACCTACTGATTTATCCTGCTGAGGAGGCCCTCAACAAACAGGGTTCAAAAAAAGATTTTTGCTATACCCTCGTTACGCGGGCTAGGCGCGCAGGCGTGTAGGGACTTCACTAGTTAGGCAAATAACCTGGTAGCAAAAGAACTGCATTCCATTCTTAACAACAACAGGAGCAACCCTGACCATGTAAACCTTAAGCTCTACAGGCTTCTACTTGAGGAAGACCTAATTAAGTTGACGTACAAAGGTCTCAAGTCCATCCCAGAGCAAAGCGCACCCTTGACAAATATTAGACGGCATCAGAAAGACATGAATACAGGAAACCGGAACTTTGCTCAAAATAGTTCCAATTTTAATCAGGTAGGAGGTGCTTCATACTTAAGAAGCAGGCAGGCGAACGCCCGCCGCTTACGGTGGCCTTCCTCAGAGAAAAAATCGTTCTAGAAGCAATTAGGATAATACCAGAAGTTATTTACGAACCGATCTTCCTCAGCACTTCTCATGGTTTCCGACCATTTCATTTATGCCATTCGGCCAGTCAATTGGGATTGGGCTGCAAAACTACGACTAGGCTCTGAAAGGGAATATAACAAAATATTACGACTCAATCGACCACCAAATTTTGATGAATAGAAGAAAAGATCGAAAACAAGGAATACGACTCATTTGGAAGGCGCTAAGAGCGGGATACAGGAAGACTGCAAAAAAGAGCTGGACCCTCAAAAGCGTTTGAATGAGGGGGGAGGGCACCCTATAAGAGAGCAACCTGTCCTCGCTGTTGGCAAACGTCTACTTTCACACATTAAATTATTGGGTCCGAGACAAAGAATAAATATTCAACTAGAGGAAAACCAAAAAGCCATTAACCCGCAAAGGTCAGACCTAAACAACAAGACAAAAGACTACAGAAGGAAACACAACCGAAACCGAAGAGCTGAGAAAGCAGAAAGATCAAATCCCAAGCAGAGTGTGGAACGATTGGGGATTTCGCCAAATGTTCTACATGCAGTATGCAAACAGTATCCTTATAATCTTCATAGCGAGTAAAGATGAAGTCCTCATTTCATAAAAAAAATAAAAAGGCTTCTTAAAATAACACTTGAAAAACTTAATCTATCAGGGAAAAAGACTCAAGTAACGCACCTTAGAGAGAGCCACGCTCTCTTCTTAAAGACTAAGGTAAGCGAGCGTTGACACGCTTCATGGGCCGAAGGCAGCATATTACGTCGGACCAAGCTCGTCTTAACACTCCAAAGGACAAGATCATAAATAAATTGGCCAATCTTGAGTCTTCAAAAAACCCAACCTCCCCCTTGTTATGGCTTTGACCAAATGCTCTCACAACCTCGATTTCGAATACTATAATTAGATCACAAAAGAAATATGCAACTATTATTCGTTTGTCGACAAGTTTTACCGACTAACAAATGACCTGAAACTCATAATCAAGGGCAACTATGTTCGCACTTTAATCATAAGACTCGGGCGACAAAGAGCCTCGAAGACATACGAAAATTTTAGCGCAGAGTACGCGGCCAAATATAAAGTACCAGTCAGAGACGGCCAACTTGTCTACAAAAAAATCTCAAAAAAGCAACAAACGAGACTAAGCGCCTGAAAAGAGCAAACGCCTTACAACTACAATGGGACAAATGAAGATGATGAGAGGAAAAAGGGCTTTTTCGGAAGTTTTATATCCCAGGAATTCTACGTAAGCCCAACGAAAATACAAACCTGGAATTCAAAGGTGACTTTCTGGTGTTGGTAGTTTGAGCCAAAATAAAGAGAGCGCATAAGAATTAAGGAAACTCAAACTACTCCTACCCGTACCCAACTTGTAGGACTTCAAAGATTGGTCTCGCCACTAAAACTATGGACCATGCCTCTCTTCCGAAGGCTAAACAGCAGATCTATACTAGGCGAGAACAAATGTCTAGTCAGCAACATTGAATGCTCTAGACCAGTGAAGATTCACCACATGTGAAAGTTGAGCCAACTCAACAAGGACGTCTCACAAATAGACAAGGTGATGACTATGCTCAACAGAAAGCAAGCAAATATTCCTTTACTCTACCACAATAAAGTCGATTGCAGGAAATACTTGAGGCTCTCCTTTGAAATAAGACTCAATAAAAGAGAAAAAGAAGACCAAAAAGGCAGCCTTGTTTAACATGTTCAAGAGTCAGTACAGACTATGAAAACTGTGCTAAGTTGTGAAAGAATCAAACGCGCATGCAAGCCGTATGATGGAAAGACTGTCATGTACGGTTACGAGAGAGGTGCACTGAAAGCGCAAAGGAAACCCAGATTTCGGCCTTCATGCGAGTAAGGGCACCTACTCTACTCTTACCGGAATAGTATTGGCCAATTCTGGGCTGGACATTGCTCTACATGATACTTATTATGTGGTTGCACATTTCCATTATGTTCTTTCTATGGGAGCTGTTTTTGCTTTATTTGCAGGATTCTACTATTGGATAGCGCGAGGTACGATACTCGCTAATCTTGCTGGAGACGGACGTCTCTGCGTTGGGCCTATTATGCTAATCCTTGCCTCGGCGGTCGTTATCTTAGGACACGGCCATGGAAGCTTCGAGGCCGGGAAATTTACCGTCAAGGAGAGTAGGATAACGAACTTCAATAATGGACGCCTGCCTGTAGTCAGGTATACCCGCCACAATTTAAGGGTGCCGAGTGTAGATCATTTTTGCCATGTATGTACCATTTCCCTCACCGATCCAAGGGAAGGAGAGGCCCCGTATAGTGGACACCCTAGAAATGATACGTTGGGAAGAAAAATCTTAAACTCACCACAACCCAATCAATGCCTAGAAGGCTCTCTAAATGGGACTGGAAACGGTCGAAACAAGGTTGAAGTAACTATCACCAGGACTTATCAGGGGAACCTGATTGGGCCAGCGATGACTTGATAACCCTGACTTCTATCTGAGAGTTCTCAAGAAGAAGTAGGGCATATTGAGTCTGCCTTATTCTATGAGAAAGTAACTAAGGCGAGTCTACAGACTGTTTTAGATTGTCTTTCAGCTGACAGTATACGTAAGTGTTTTATTGATGGAAAATACAGGAAACTTATTGACATCATTTCAGACCCCCAAATCTTGATTACTGTATATGAACACCTAAAGTCAAAACCAGGAGACATCAAACCTAAGAAAAACATTAAAAAAGAGACCTTGGAGGAAATGAGTATGAAATGGATTTACTGGACGTCTGAAAAGCTAAAGGAGGTTTTTTTAATTTCAACTTTCCAGACGCATCCTAGTACCAAAACCCGGTAAAGTAAAAAAGCGGCCCTTAACCATGGCGAATCTTAAAGACAAAATGGTGTAGGGGGCCGTGAAGATAGTGTTGGGAGCCATCTATGAGCCAAGATTCTTAAGGGCGTCTCATGGTTTTCGCCTTGATCATTTATGTTATACCGCTTTCAGACAGATCAAACAAGAGTGGAGGGGGACCCCTTGGATAATGGAGTTTGACATTGCAAAATATTATGTATGACACCATCTGTCGTAAAAAGTTGGTGGATATCATGTCGACGATTATAGATGAGCAAAGATTCTTCGACACATTGCATAAGATGTTTAATGCCGAGATAATAGGAGTAGATATTAAGGACCCAGGCATTTTACAAGGAAATACGCTTTCACTCTTACTGTGCAACATTTACCTTCACAAATAAAACGAAGAGATCCTGCGCCTGAAGCTCGAGCCGGAGAAGGGCTCAAGTCGAAAGAAACGGGAAATGAAAGTATACCAAAATATGACCCAATTAAACAAACAAAAACGTAGGAAGCTAGGAGGTAACTTGATTGCTTTGGAAAGAAAAGAGAGACGGCAGTTTAAGCTGATTGTGAAAGAAAGAATAACCTCTGTAGACCAGAAGGATCCAAACTATGTACGCCTTCACCATATATGCTATGCAGACGACTCTATCATTGTGTGGACTTCAATTTCTGGCGAAGCATATAATAAAAATGTGACATCATTCCTTAAAGAAGACCTCCTTAGGTTTAATATTAGGTTTAATATAAAGAAAGCAAATTTAACCTATATAATCTCAAATAGGATCGATCTTTTTCTTAGGTCTGAAAATATTTACGATAAATCCCCCAAATGCGCCTACAATTAAGAGCAGCGCTAAACATCGGGCGCTCGATAAAGTCCGGAGAAGACTTAAGTAGGGGCCAAGAAAAAAAAGATTCTGAGTTCATACATATTGCCAACCAAGCTATGATCAACGGGTTTTCCATTTTAAATCACAGAAGGAAAAAACTGACTGGATGGCTCAGTACTTGACCGAAAAAAAATATCCTTGTGCAGGCATCATCATGACAAACTTTATGCAGACAAGATTACTTTGAGCCACACCCATGGTTTCAAGTTAAAAACATATACCAGCTGGAGAATAAGGGGAGCCGTATGACGGGCAACTGTCATGTACGGTTCTTTGAGAAGGAAATCGAACAGAAAAGGCCGATTTTCCTTACTCTCGGGTAAAATAACTGGTCTTCAATATCCAGAGACTTTGGGTCAAATTCATTTTTGGATTACTTTCTTTGGTGTGAATTTGACTTTCTTTCCTATGCATTTTTTAGGTCTGGCAGGTATGCCACGCCGCATTCCAGATTATCCAGATGCTTACGCTGGATGGAATGCCTTTAGTAGTTTCGGCTCGTATGTTTCTGTAATAGGAATTTTTTGTTTCTTTGTAGTGGTTTTTCTTACTTTAACCAGTGAAAACAAGTGTGCTCCAAGTCCTTGGGCTGTTGAACAAAATTCAACGACACTTGAATGGATGGTCAAAAGCCCTCCAGCTTTTCATACATTTTCAGAACTTCCAGCTATCAAAGAAAGCATTTAGACGTCTTAGCAGATGGTGCCACTTAAGCACTTACCCGCTCCGCCCTCTAAGGACCTGGTCCATTAAAGGGGCGGAGCCCCGCCGCTGCCTCGCCCCTGAAAGGTCATGGCAAAGAGATATTGGTTCAACAAAACATAAAAAAACTAATTATGTTATAAAAAAAATTAATATATATAATCAATCTATCAATTAATTGGAACGTTATACTTAATTTGTGAAAAAGGAATTATGCCTCTTTTTTGAAAATGGGTCGTGGTCGTGTTATTTATATGTTCAATTTCCTAATATGGCAGGTAACACGCTCTACTGCGCCCTTATATTAATAAATCTATGTTTCATTTTTATTACTACATCACTAAGTAAGACCTAATAACTTATTTATTTGCAGAGATACATCTATTTCTTGTAAATTGGAGGATTAGGTATATATCTGTTTATGTTTTTGATTACTATTTCCGAATCTTGTCACATCTTTTTCTAATATTATTGCTATTATTAAATCTTTACTTTCCTAGTATATTATTAGCCGCACTAGTCATGATTTTTTATTTATTGGTAAAACTACTAATAGACTTCCATATTTGCGCTTCCTGCGAACTTTTGTATTTTAAGAGTTTTGTTGATATTTGTAATAATTATCAATCCAAGATTCTTAATCACGAGAAGCCTATTTTGTTAGTAAACAGGAAAAAATGACTACCCAAAATAGCTAAACTAAAGATGCCATTAGGCCATGGATCTCAGGGTGGCAGATATAGATTGAAATGCCTCTAAGATACTTGTTGATACTAAAAGAGGCGCGCTCAATAATCTTGAAAATGGCATTTCCAGCAAAAGATCCAAGATATCATGCTTACTATAATAAAAAGATTAATAGACTTAGTCGACTTGTTATAAAGGAAGCGAGTGATAATTGTAAATTATTTAATATTTATATAGGTATGGGACAGAAGATCGTTATTACCCTTCTTTTTGCTGGAACTATTGTTGGTATTTTCATTATAATTTATCAAGCATCGCAATCTGTAATAGAAGTAGTTACCCTTAAAGGAAGATGCTGATACCTTTACAGATATTAGTATTTTTATGGGTACTGGTATTTTGACGGGAGCTTTATAAATATCATTGACATCTTGAGAAGAACATTAGATCTTGATAGATGATATTGGCGAAAAAAAAATATATATATATATATTTTTTTTTGCAACATATGCAAGCTAACTAATTGATTTCCAGGAGCGCGCCTAATCTTGATCCAACTCATAGCCTTATTTAAATTAAAATAGGAAAAGCAATAGAAAAGGAAAGTCATTTCCAGGTACGATAGAATTCATACCCTAATGCATGAAATAGCGTAGAACAAATAAGCTAAGATTTAGCACTACTATATTACTTGATGAAGCCTGCGGGTCAACAAGTAAGTTTACCGCATTAATAATTTCCGAAACAACATTCGACCGAAGACTTGGGGATGCTATTATAGGGAAATTCAAAATTGCAGCAGGCGGCAGGTCCGTTATTTTAGCTTTATTTTGTATTATAAAATATGCCTCTACATTTCTACCCAAATCATCAGATAACTATCGAAGAGTCTTTTACCCACTAACCTTATAACAAGAACTGTCACCATGCCGACACCTGCATGAAAGTTATCAATGTGCTGTCCTAAGTTACTAATACTGCCTATTTTCTTTTTTAATTGCCCAGCTTGAACATTCAGTCCAAGGCAAACTTCAGCAATAACCAGGGAGGTCTCAGTAACTTGTAAAGGAGTAGTCCTACTCTTGCTGGCAATCTGTTCAACTTATGCAGTCACAACCTTATTAATAGCTTCTGACTTTCTACATGTAACTTGTTCATAATGTCATTGATGTTCTGTGCGGCAGCATTGAAAACCTTTTTCCTAGCTAGCATATAGCCGCATTACCTAGAATAAAGTAAACTTTCAAACTTGTAACAGGGAAAACGCTGACCGCGGCCACAGCCGTCTCCACCATTTCTGTACTGGAGAGCAGTCGAAGAAGTGTTATTAATCATGATAACATTATGCTTTACCTTAGCTATTACTTCTGAAAGGCCGCACAAATCTTGTAGCGCGACTGCGAGTCCTTTCTGTCCTTTAACAACCTGTTGGCTCGACTTTGCTCATTTTCTAAATCTTGAATAGTACATCTTCATGAGGAAGTAGATTACTGCAATTAATAATATGATTAAAAAAATTGAATTAATTAAAAACCCAAACCTCCTATAAAAGGACCGCTTTTCAATCCTTTCTAAGTATTGGCTATACTTATTGCTGATTTTCATCAAAATGAAAGTAACTCTAATAAGCTTAAGATTGCTTGCAGATAAGTCAATATATCTTGGGACGATTTGGATAATTTGTCTAAGAGACGGATATTTCTTTAATTGAGATGGTAACGTAGATCCAAAGATTACTTAAAAACTCGAAAATAATGGAAATCTGCCTCCGGCCTTAAGGTTAAAGTATACTTTTGATAAACTAGAGTAAAGGAATATTTATTTTCAAGTAGTATGTATGGTATTGTTAGTCTTTAAAAAAGTATTTATAGTATCGCTAGTATAGAATATGAATTTCCCCTTTTATTCTTACCTTTTTTCCCTGTTCTACCCTCATCTTAACAGCTCCTAAATTTAGCCCAGCTCTGCTCGTATATGCTCCTATCTTGCAGCCTCCCTCTTCTTTTATAGAACAGAGCATAACTTGCAAGACAAAACAGCAAGGACTGACAGAACATAACTTGCTGGACTTGACTTTCGGGACAGAACAGCAAAAACAAAACAGCACAAAACTAGAAGGCAATGAAAAAAGAAATCTGCGCCTTCGGCGCTGCTTTCCTTTTTCGGTGCGGCACCTCAGCCTCGGTACCAAAAATTTTTTCCTTTAGCGCAGCCTTATGAGGGTGGGTGCGGCAACCTTTCTTGCTTTTGGCTTTTTGCCTATATATATGTGTATTTCTACAAGTGTGGAACCTCGTCATGGTCAAATTCAAAGTTCCGATGGGTCCTGTGATAGATAGTTGCAGATATTTTTAAGCAAATATGCTTAGAAATGGCAGATAATTGAAAAAGTATATATACAGTTATTTTATAACGAAGAGGGCACAGAAAGGAATGTCAAAGACACTCGCACCAACCTTAAACCGACCTAAAAAACGAAGAGGTGCCGAAAGCACTTAAACGAACAAAAACATAGCATTTCCCGCAAAAATGATAGATACTAATTAATTTGCAGGAGCTTTCTATTTTCCCCTTCCTCAAATATTAAGATATCGAGATGTCTGAAGATAAAATATCGAATATATTAGTAATATATTCATAGAAAATTGACTCAAAAAAGACCTCGCTCATCTGAAAATTTCCTGCAAATATGCAGAGAATTTCCAAAACTTTTCCGAAACTAGAGGAAATTTCCAGAAGATAAAAGCCCATAATCCCGATGACAAAACTGCAGGGCCTTCTTGACTTCGTTTTTCTGTATGTCAATTTTGTATTCTTAACATGCAGATGCCATGGATGAATGGTCATTATTATAGGTTTCATACTTTCCTGAAATCCAATGAAAAAAACAAAGTAGACCATCATGACAAGATCCTTTAACTTAATCGACCTTATCGGAGAACCCGATAAACGGTTATTTATTTAGTGCCAAGAACAGGAGGAAACCTAGGGCAATAAGCCCGGTGCCTTTGTAAAATTGTTAATTTATAATACCTATTGCAACACTTCTTTTCTTTATTTTCATTAGTTATAGGCCGATCTATATTTATACCGTTATTTACAGTGGCTATCAAGCGACCCCTTTACTGCAGCATTACTGCACAAATTATGTAATATGAATATTTAAATAGGTGTCCTCAAGGCTACGCCCCTTTATATTATACGATAAAGTCAATGACACCTATTTTACTTCTCTTTTTTTATATAAAAGGCAGAGTCGCTTCTTGCGGCGTCCTCTTCGCCCTTTAATTATATCCTTCTTGCCTTTTGATGAGAAAAGAGCAAAGTAAAAAGGCGTTTTGCACTATCTAAGCTTAGAGACCTGCAGTCTTCTCTCTTTTTCAATAAGAAAGAGTAAAAAAGCAGCAAAAAAATTGTTTTTTCCGCTCCAAACCTGATGAGCCTGTTGGGTTTGACGTAATTACTCATAATATACAAGCCCTCCCCAAAGGTACAATGTTAGATTTGGATGTGTGTATAAACTGCCATAATTAATAAATTACGGATAACTTCTATAAAAGGATTTGGGTATAGCAGGACTTGAACCTGCGACCATTAAGTTAAAAGCCCAATGCTCTACCAACTAAGCTATACACCCAGAGAGTCTTTATTATAAGGCCGAAGATCCATCATTATGTAATTAGACGATAAATTCATAAAAAACAACAATGACCTGAAATGCGAGCCGTGAACAGAGCATATTGTAATTTATCTACTCCCAAGGCATAACAATATATTCTTTCTTTTCGCAGCAAAAAATATATATATTTTTTTTTCTTTTACCAAAACAAAAAAACTAAAAGAAGGGAGAAAAGAATTGAAGAGAGCCACCACCAAATATTTGACCACAGCTTTTGACCATTTTAACAATCAAAGTGGTCAATTTGCGCCCAAAACCCAACCAAGATGCCGTCTCACAATTAACAACTTCCTGACAAAGTAAGAGAGCTACGACTAACATAGAGTTTTGGCCCTCTTCTCACAGCCATCAGCTCTACCCTCAAATCCTTACCATATAATTAAACTCTCGCCTACAAATCTTCAAAGAACCCTATAGCCAAGCTTAGTATTACATCAAGACCGGAGCTCTGGTGGGAAAATACAAAAAAAAATATCTATTTTGTTTTCAGTCCTTTCTGTGCAGAGCGCAATTTCTTCTCTCGCAGAACTACTGTCTTGGCCTTAAAACAGAAAAGGCCACCTCACAATTTAAAGAATGATAAAATACAAAGATACGCTTGCAAACTACACATAGATTATGGAGCACATAAAAGATTGCAAGAGATTAATGCAGAAAGCCACTCTAATCTCAAAATATGTATTTTTTCCCATCCCAGACAATGACTCTACGCTGTAGGCCTTCCGCTTCTTGGCGGTCGCAGCATTATGCGTTTTTATTGTTTTATCTCATCTCTACGGCCTCCATTTCTTTTGTTAGGGTGCAAAAACCATATTATAACGAAGAAGTTCAAAATAACCTCCAACGTATTTAGCTGCCAAGCTGCGGGTAGTTCATAAAGGTTATACTAAGTAGATTCAACGTGCAGCGTGTTACGCCTTTTTGTAAAGTATTTTAGCCTAATTTAATTACTTTAGTTTTATAGAATATAGGCTTAGTAGGACTCGAACCTACAATATCACCGTTATGAGCGGTGCGTTTGAACCAATTAAACTATAAGCCCTTCATTTGATATGCTAGTAAGCATATCAAATCAAGCAAAACTTGTTGCCTTCGTAAACTATAGGAGGCTGGAAATCAAACAAAAAGGGGGCCTAGGAGAGCTAGGGA